GTGTATAGGATGAAGATCAAGCCCAAACTTAGGAGGGTAGAACCACCTTTAAAGGAGTGCATGTACATCACACCTCCTACGGTGGTTGCCAAAGCCCCGAGTGAACCCGAAATAGGCCATGGACTTGGATCTACCAAATGATAAGAATGCCTCTGAGATTCCATCATAAACAACTTTGCCCCGGTTGTATGTAAACCCCCCCTTCACCCCCCCTAAAGTGGTAAAGAAGGGCTCTTTGGGGTCTGATTTTTCTGTATATCTGACAGGACAAAGAAATAGGAAGGGATGGTTCTTTCATTGCATTGATAGACAAAAGAAAGACTCTCTCTATTACTTTGAGAAGAGAATCGTTGGTTTGACCGACGAACTACGTGGGAAAATGGACCTTCTTTCTTTGATTTTCAGCAAGCATTTTTGGAAAGTCACAATTGGTTTCGGATGCCGGTCGCAGATTAGTTCGTTCTGCGCCGCCGGCGGCCTAAAATCAAAGGCGCAGGTTGATCTCTCCGGTTGAGGCTGCATTCATTTATTCAACTTGACACGTGGGAAGGGCTGACTCTCCTAGTGGCTCGGCTTGGTCTCGCTCCCTTCCCGCACGCCTGGACGATTTCAAATCTCGAGAACCTTTCTGAACGCATTAATAAAAAGGTATGCTTCGCGCGTCTAAAAATAAGGATTATATCTTTCTTTTAGTGCCTTCCATTCCACTATTCTGATCGAGAAAGAATCTCTTCCGGTTATAATTATATTAAAAAACGATGCTTCCTTGGCCGTGTGGAACATGGATTAGCATTATGTCATTCCTACAAGTGATCCCCCATCCAGGACTGGAAGAAGTGCTATATGAGGACTTCGAGATCAAATATAGAATGTTTCTTTCCATTCCTCGTGAGCCACTTATTTCTCCGAAACAAGAGAGAAAAGTTATTTTCCTCCTTTTTCCCAATAAGTCGACGGCGTTACACCATTGGGATACTTCGAATAAACTTGAGTACATATAGGATAGACCGGTGCTAAAACCTTTTCTCGAGATATCTTCCAAACGGTTGGGGTCGTTGCGCGGCCTCAAATAGTTGTTCCCCCGGTGTGAAACCAGTTGGTTCCGTAGTTTGAGAATTCTGCTGATCCCAAGTACTCCATCTCCATCATTGCATATGGGAATATAAAAAGTAAAGAGGATAAGGCATGACCAGAAGAATTGTGTGAAATAAGTGAATTTATCCAGTTGAGGCATGATTGATTGAGAAAAAATGCTTCCCTCCAGACAGAAAGAGACTCCTTCCTGTACGAGTAGTTCAGAACTAAACGAGAGCAGAGCTGGTTGGTTGGTTGTTTACCAACATAAAGCCTGGGCTTAATCTGTCCTTCTCCGCTTGTTTACGGATCGCTCGCTCACTAAGGGCTGCTATCCTCTTTTTCAGAGGTGGTCTCCTTGGCGATCTTTTCCCAATCCGACCGAGGAATCCTCGACCCCGAAATCGTTCAGAAGGCCCCTATAGGTTTCTGAATCTCTACCCAGTCGAGTAATATCCTCGAAGGCTTGAGTCAGAGTGTTGAGCTCCTCGCGATGCGAGCCCGAGGGACCCGGCCGCATCCGCTTGGAGGCTCTTTCTTCAAGAAGACCCTCCTCTATATATGAGTAGATAGAAGGCCTTAGGTCAGAATCAGAGTGTAGGGACGCATCCCTAACCTGGGCCTGGACCTCGGGGGCGTGCACAGGAATCCCGGACATTGAGGGGGAGGGGTGGTACCCACCATAGCCGCGGTCAACGAATTCATTAGGCAATCGGGCTTTTTTCTTTTTTCGATCTGGCCTCGTAAACTCGGTCAAGCCTAAACGTCCTCGCTTTTGTTCAATTATAAAGAAAGCTTTGATGGAGATTTGTAGCATCATTCAAGTAAATACAGATTGAGATCGTAGAAACATGAGCTTGTGATATAGCTACACCTAATTCCGGACCGGTTAATGCAAGAACAATAAATAAAGGACCAGGATCTCCTATGAAATAGAAAAGATCATTCATACATAGCATAGTCCAAGCGGACCCACTTAAAATCTTTACTGAACTATGACCGGCCATCATATTAGCAAATAAACGTATTCCTGAGCTTAATGCGCGAAAACAATGAGGGATTAGCTCAAGGAGTACTAAAAAAGGTGCTAACGGCAGTGGGACTCCTGCGGGTAATGAGAAGCTTAAAAAATGAAGCCCATTTCTTTGAAATCCCACTATAGTAATGCCCATAAAAATGGGAAATGAGAGACCCAAAGTAATGAGAAAATGACTTGTAACTGTGAAGCTATAAGGTATCATACCCTGGGGATTACGAAATAACGAAAAAGTAGAAGTGACCGAGATGCGAGGGGAAAACTTTTGTTTCACATTTCCGGAAAGACCACCTATTTGTTCGTTTACCGGGTTCGGCACGAAATCATGAATAAGCTCTACCAAGGATTGCCAAGCATTTGGTACTGAGTTTCCCCCTCCGTTTTTAGTCACAAAATGAACCAGAAGTAGGACCAAACTGAGAGTGAGCAGCATAGACAAAGATGGATTTGTGAATGAGAAAGAAAAGTTTCCTATATTCATAGGAATCAATGGGAGAATGGCAAATTGCTCAAGTGGACTGTTGGGCGTAACTAAGTTGATCGCCTCCAAAAATTCCTGCCAGATGCAATTGTCCTGAAGTGGGCCTGAGAGTTCGTTTTTTAAGTTTATTATATGATCCACGAGACTCTTTTCCGTAGGAAAATCCTGCAGCTGCAGATTCCAGACTTGCTCCGCAAAATCTCTTACGGAAGGCCAGCTGGGGGGCAACAGAAGATTCTTATTCCGCAAGTTTTCCTCCAATTGGCCGACTAATTCAAGTTTGACACTCTCTAGATCATCAAGAGCAATGAAACGCATGTTATCCATGATATGAGAAGATTCAATGATTTTCCCGCCAAACAGACTTAACTGTCAGATTCTAGGAACTATAGGTTGGTTGTTGACCAACGGAAAGCATGGGTTGGTTGTTGACCAACAGAAAGCATGGGATAAAGCGGGGTTCGGCTTGCATGTGTTAAGCATATAGCTAGCCTTCCTTTTGAGCCGGGATCAAACTCTTCTTTTGACTATGATTGGGCCCTGCAGTAGACCTTGCTTCTCTTATGTGATTCAAATGGTTCTCAAAAACTCACACAAACTTTCGTTATATATGATATATGGGATGATGCTCCTATGTATTCTTCAGGTCGTCTCTTCAATTAGATGTTAATGTGAATGAACCATAACTATGCAGCCCTATTCCTAATAGATTGACCCCGAAATAACATATCCAAATTATAAGAAATCCCATAGAAGCCACAATTGCCGAATTTGCACCTTGCAAACTTTTATTTGTTCTAGTATGTGAATAAATCGCGAATATGGTCCAAGTAATAAACGCCCAAGTTTCCTTGGGATCCCAATTCCAATAAGACCCCCATGCCTCATTAGCCCATACCGCTCCCGAAAGAATGCCTATGGTTAAAAAGGTAAACCCTAGGCTAATGACACGATAACTCCAATGATCCAATCGATGAGTCAATTGATACCTGTGAGAATTTCTAAATGAAAGAAAAGAAGCCTTTTGTAAATGTAAAAGACTTCTTTTTTCATTCAAGTATTGGGTCTCACCAAAGGAAAATGACCCAATAAATAAATGATTACTTTTACCCAAAATATCTATGTTTTTTCGAAATGTAATGACTAGAAGAGCTATGGATAATAACGATCCACATAAAAGAGCTGCATAGCTCAATAACATCATACTTACGTGCATCATTAACCATTTGGATTGTAGAGCGGGTACTAATATTGTAGATTGATGCATTTTAGTTAAAAGACCCGAAGTGGTAAAGCCTTGGGTAAAAATAGTACTTGGCGCAGTTATTGTGCTTAAAGAATTTGGATGGTTCCGTATTTTAGGAACCATATGAATAATAGCGAAACTCCATGAAAGAAATATTAATGATTCATATAAATCACTTAACGGGAAATGTCCTGAATAAATCCAACGAGAAACTAATAATCCTGTTATACAGAAAAAAGTAGCTATCATGCCTTTTTCTGACAAATTATATAGTCCTATTTCATGGACTAATAAGGTAATCAAATGAATCGTAATGACAATTAAAATGATCGAAAAACAGATGTGAGTTAATATATGTTCTAAAGTCGCAAATATCATAAAAAAAAATCATCGCGTTTCTTTTGTAATTCCCGAAACAAGAAGGAATTGTGTCTTTTGTCTTGTAATTCAATTAGTTGATTATGTAGAACTTGAACAGAGAACTCCGACATATGATCCTTGTGGCCCAGGTCGGCTAGGCAGTAACTGCGGACCCTGTCGATCTGTATTATCAGTCCGCCCAGTAGGGCATAGATAAAGATCAAGGACGAAATATCAGTCCCACAGAGCGGGATCCGCGGATCCTTCTTGAGCATTACCCCAAACCATTTCCTCACTCTTTTGAGTGCACTTCCTTAGAGGAGTTGCAATTGCGAGAATTCTAAATGTTCAGGTGGCACAACCAAAACTCCAACGTTCTTTCCTTACTCATTCCTCTGTAGTGCTTGGGCCTTGGCCACTTATTGATGGCCTATACTCCCTCTCTTCTCTCTACTGACACAACACTTTCTATGTTATATACTGTAAACTTTCATTCGAAATGACTACGGTTCTAACATAACAGTAGACATCTTCTTCTATCTATATGAAAATGATTTTGAACTTTGACATACGTAATCTGGCACATGCCCTAAACGCGTAAGAAATTCCCGTTCGTACCATTTTATGAACGCAATAAAGAAAATAACATAAGTCTAATCCACCAGCTTATCTCTACCGCTAGTCACAGAACCCGATAAGTTGACTACCGCCAAGCAATAGGTTAGAAGGCAGATCGACGACAATCTCATAGGTTTACCATAAATGGTTTTATTTAATGCATCCTTTCACAAGTCAGTGGAATCCTACCCTTTATTGCTTGACCTTTCCTCAGCGGCATTTAATGCTCGAAGAACCTTTTTTCAGCGGTAATTCATGCATGACTTACTTAGACAAGACGAAGACAGCAAGGATAAACTGAAGCTCTCTGCCTATAAATACCTCTCCTTACTTGTAAATGGATCTTATCTCTTTCTACCTAAACTCACCCACCGCCCACTCTCTTCCTTCGACGATCCACTGGTGAAACTATTACTTATGCTGGCTTCTCTCCCTCATCGATATCCGGTAGCGGTGACTCTTCGGGCAACTTCCTATATGAATGAAGGCAATCCTTTCCTTCAAAGCCAATCCCAGGGAAAAGATGGACATATAAACTAAGCCAACATCCAACAGAAGACTAGGCTCGAAAGAAGGAGAGAGAAGAGGCATCTGACTCATAAGCTACTAGCCCGAAAGCCTTGCCAACTACGTATACCTTACTTACTAGCTAGCCTAACAAGAGAAGTACTGGCCAATGGAAGTACTTACTTAGCCTACCGAGTGAATGAGGCATAATAAACCTGACTTCTCATAATAAATGAGTACCTGAGGCTTCCATTTATTTCCTGACTTAAGGAATTCTTTTTATTTGGCTTCTGTCTTAGAGCCGGTTCGGGAGGTGCACTGATAGGTATGAAACGATTGCAGCTGTGCCTAATGGGGATGGGGTCTTTACTGTCTTGTCCAGGCAGAATGGGAAGTGTGGTGAAGCTTTGGCAGTTAGGCCGTAATCAATTGACTATGGTTCACAGCGTCCTCTTGGCAGCCTTGTTGAGGGAGTGCTTGGCTTGCTTGTGGTCTTTCGCTTTCATGTGGCTAATTTGTCCAACTATTCCATTAGCCTTTTCTCTGCTCGTGGATAGATTAAGTATTCATCTGACTCTAAGGGATGCAAGCGCAGACGCTTTTGGTACATGAAACTGATCCGCTACGCCCCTTGCCCTTTTTGCTAGGAGAATGGGAATATGGTCCAAGATGGGTTTCAGAAGTCTTTCCTGCAAGACGCCTCCTCCTATTCTTTCTAAAGCCGAGAATCGGAATCCATGGGACTCGGAATTGGAGACCGAGTTTCCGCGATCGGGGATTCCATTGAGCTTGAAGGCCTATCGAGGGTCTTTAGACTTTCGATGCGGATGTAGACTCAGAACTTGGAAATATATATACCTTCAGCTCCAGGTAGAGCAACGTGCTTTGAAGGGGACCGGTCTTCAAAGAATCAAATCTGAAACGGAAGATGATCCCAGACGCCTTGGAAGGTTGTGCTCGACTAACTTCTCGCTTTCCTTCTTAAATGAATGGGCTTGTCAAGCTTTCGTCTCAATTCATATCTAGCCGCGAGCAATTTCATTTCTACCTTTCTCTCCTACCAAAGCTGGTGGCCTCACCTTCTTCCTCTTATCTTATGAAAATATGCAGTTAAGTTCTTATTCCTAATGAGGAGTTTTTGATTCAAAGGCTCCGCTCCTTCAGGCCTTTGAAAGAAGCCAAAATAGGATGCTTTTTTCTAGGTTCCGAAAGTGCTTATTCCGCCTTGAGGGGCGATGGACTGTATTCCAGAGGATCAGACTTGATCAGTTCAGGCTATGGAAGTTTCGATCTTCCCATCAATCTATCTTTGAATTCGATAGCCTGTCACGTCATGGGAAGCGATCATCAACTGCTTTCGATCTTGAATGCTCTGTTCCGCTCCTTGATCACTTTCTGGGATGACAGCAAGTCTTCTCCCCATTGGTGAGATTGGTCCCCTTCCTTTGTTCTTTGTCCAACTACTCGGTCAATGAAGATGGAAAGGTAGTGAAGTAACCCTAAGGTTCGGTTCGGTGTAGAGATAAAGGACAGTAGGCCATCACTGGCTCTTCCCCTCGGATTCTTTCCTTCGGCTTAACTTTCAACCTTCCCTACCCCTTTCGACGCAGCAATGAGAGCAGCAGGGACGGATACAGCTTACCAAACTACCAATAAGTCTTTCTCTGTTCCAGTTTCACTCGTTCGATTACCAGTTCTTTCTTTAGAGCGCCAATTTTCCTGCTGAAAAAGCACCATGGGAGGCTATTCCGACCTATTGAAGATATTCAAATGAGAAATTGTGCTCGTGGCCGTAGAAGAAATCTTTCGTTTTTACGCTTACCAGTTCCTTATCAGAATCTTGATTGAGGAATTTGATATCGGCTTTCAAAGTTATTACTGTTACTGCACCATCGGCTTTCTTCGCTTAACCCGCCGAAACTGTATAATTATAAAATGGAGTTTATTTGTAAACCTTCTATTCGAACTTGATCAATGGATACGGTAAAGACTCAACAAGAAAACTAAGAGCTAATACCTGGCGAATACCTGCTCCTTACTCTGAGTTCCAGACTCGAGCCTCCTACTATCCTACTATTTGATTTCGATTATCTAAGTCATTGCATCCCATTCGTGCACAAGACCATAGATTGTCAACTGATGAAAGAAGTCCTCCCTTACCTAAGGAAGTGAATTCGGGGATTTCTGTAAATTAATATCTTTCTTTTTATGCCGGGAAAATGAAACTTGGACGATTTAAATGTCAGTTTATGGGCAGAAATCTGTTTTTATCCAAAAAGACGGGGAAATCAAAATTTTTGAAATGCTTTTCGTAAGGCAGTAAGGAAGCATCCAGCAGCTCTTTAAACTGTTTCCTGAGTTCTTCCAACTCAGGTTTGGCATCGACAGGTGTAAACCTGTTGGTGTAGGGATTGACCTCCCTAGCGGACCAATGATTGTCTCTGTTCTTTCACAGGGTCAGTCATTCACCGTCCTGAGGCGAATTTTACGGTGTGCTAAGTTGACAGACTTAGCTCACATGTTGAGTTTAACCTCACTCCTGACACAAGGAGTCCTATTTGGTTAAGTAGGTACCCCCCCTCGGCTCCTGGAACATGGAGCCGTTTAGGCGAGTCTTGGTGTGCGTTAGGAAGAGTAGCTGAGAGGGAAGTCGAATGACTTCGTAGTCTGAGAGCTGATTGAATACTCTCTCAGGGGCGGTGACGGGGAAGCCAGCTCAGTGGGTGGAAGAAGTCCATTGGGCTGGACCTTGCCCCTACGTCAGGTCGCACCTGACCAGGAACCATATGTCAAAATTCTGACTATGATTACCAGGAGACCCCTCTTTGATAAGCTACTCTCTCTAAAGGCCATCAAGTGGTACAAGATTTAGGAAAATCTTGGGCTACTGAAAGGTCTCTTTAATAAGATCCTTTTAGTAGTCACTGATGGCTTAACCAAGGAGCTTTGTATCGGAGCTCACCTTGTCGCCAAACAGGTGATTTATCTCAATAGGAAGTCTGGCAGCTTATTCACTGCTCTTTATTTAATTAAAACAAGCAGCCGTATCTCTTCTCTACAGCGTGCTTATGCTGGAATCAGACAACCTAAGAGTAAATTACCTGTTCCTGTCTCCTTATCAGGTTCTTGGTATCCCCGAATCATACCATCTTTCCATCGTAAAATGATGTATAGGAAGGATGATAGGGCTGACTTGTTAGTTAAGATATACTTGTCTTTCTTTAGTCTTTGTAGGCTTATTCAGCTTGCAAAGCGGATTGACAAGTCTCTTTTACTATCCATAGTTAGCTCACCTCTAGACTCTCGGAAAGTTTCATCCACTTGTGATGAGATTATCCGAGTGGTCCCGAGGTTGATTAAGAGATACTGGTCCGGTTCGCTAACCATCCCCATGTGTCAGGGATTAAGATGGGAACCAACCTGGAAAGCGCTGCCCTCTGATAAGTCGCTGAAGAGAGGTGAACCAAAAGGAATCTTTGTAAATCTTATTAAATAAATACAATGGTTCTTTCGTCTCCCATTCTACGTCCGGTCTCTAAATAGAGAGATCCGTGATCGTATGGTGTGGGACCGTGGTTTTCCTCTCTTCTCTGGGAACACTTTCTTTATTAGGTTTCCGTGTGACTATGATGGGAATCATTTTTTTTCCACCCAGTCTATATGGGCTACCGCTCGTTTTAACCTAGAGGTTGACGAACGGTATCGACCGAAGACGTTCTCTTTCAGCAGCCTACCAGGACGCTTAGCGCAAACCACTGAGAGTGGAGCTGGGAAGAGGCGGATATTTGCCATTGGCAATTACGTTAACCAACGTTTGCTTAAGCCCCTTCATGATTGGTTAATGAAGGCGCTTAGCACGATCCCGATGGATGGCACCTATGATCAAGTGTCTCCGCTCGATCGTCTCGTTGGAGAGGAGTATGTGTATTCGTATGATCTTAAGTCGGCCACTGATAGATGGCCGCTGACCATTCAAATACGCATATTGGAGCTGTTATTTGGAAAAGGAGTAGCACAGTCTGTATCGGCTATGTTCTCCAAATCCTTATTCCAAGTCCCATTCTGTGAGCTTACCTCTGATGAGATAAGCCCAGGACCATCCTCTTCTGTATCAGTCCTTATTTCCTTTAATACAGGACAGCCTTTGGGAAAACCTATGGCCTATGGCTGGATTGAATCCCTATTGCTTAGGGCAAGTCAAGGCAAGGAATCTATTCGCGTTGACCGGGGATATAAAAGAGGAAATTAAAGCGACGTGTGTCGCTGACCAATTGCAAGGGTTGAGCTAAGGCTAAGCCAATGGCAGGAGACCACACCTAGCTAGCACCTGGCTTTCCTGCATCTTGCTCCTACGCCTTGAACTATCAAGCAAGGGATGAGCTACCTATCGACAGCAGGCACGTATCGAAAATGGGGAACTTCCTTCGATGATCCGGGAAGAGGATTTCCGACATTAGCATCCGAAGAAGCCAAGCTCATGCCATCAAAAGGCGATCAAAAATTCTTGGGATTGAGACCACAGGAGAGAAAGAATAGAATTTCAGACCTCCCTCCATTCCCGGAAGGAAGGACGGGACTAATTGAACTCAGTCTGACTTGCTTTCTTTTTCCCTGGGATGGGATGTCTTTCGCCAAGTGGATTGGAGAGAAAGCTCGTTCCGATCCTATGATTCCGGACCCTTTCATGCTCTAAGCGGGAAGTAGAGTGGTGAACGCTCATCTACGTATAGTAGAGTGGTTTCTTCTCCTGGACGATGAGCTTCTCTTAGTCATAGTAGGGGCTCAACTCGCTACTCAATTAGATGTCAGTGCTAGAAGCGAAAGTCCAGGGATTGGAGAATCGATACAGCTGGTTCATCTTGAGGAAGTACGGTACGTCTAAGGTTAAGGTCTGAAGCCGATGTTCATTGGCCTTCCGCGCCTATGATTCCTTGAATTCCTCGCCAATTTTAGGTCAAGCGGCGTAGCTTATTAGATAAGTATAAGCTAGTTGACCATCATAGCTGTATTCAAGTAGTGATCCGAACACATTCCTTGTATTAGAGGAGTTGGACCCTGAGACTGGTATCAAACCAGAACTTGACTTCTCGGAAATTGACCTCGATTAGAATTAGAGGAGGGCTTCCCGTCTATTCATATTAGAAAATCACTTTCCTAGAGGAAGGAAAGAGGATTCCATTCCATATCAGAGTGAAGAAAGGAGCAATGAAGCAGTTCCTATATACGTTATTGGAAGATAGGGAGGTGTTTCAGACTCATCAAAGTAAGCAACGAGTACTAGTTCAATGAAAGCGACATATCATGGATGAGGTCTAACAGAAGGAGAAGGTCCGTCTTTGCGCGAGTCAGGTATGAGCCCACTTCATTAAATATCAGGCAGGAGATGAGCCTCAGGGCCCCCCCAGCGAGATCAGATCTTTGACGAGCCTGTGAAGTGGAAGGCATTGATACGTATAATGAAGGAATGCAACTGGAGCTGCTCCTTGCCTCTCGAGTCTTCCCAGCTTCTTAGACTAGACCGCGGGCAGCAAAATGAAGATCAAATTCCCATGGGCTTAGGATTGCCCTTTCCCTGACTCGGCTAGGTAGGAAATTACCCCGACCTGGCTGACTGGATTGCTTGTTCCGTTCCCTGCTTCACCCACAAGGAGAGAAACTGGGATGAGTACTCATAGTGGGCTGGATTCTTCTCTAGCTATGGCTTCTTTTTCATGGAATAGGGGTTCGGGTGAATAATGTGATAACTCATCCATGTGGGTAGTCCCTATCTGCTGTCATGCCCCTCTAAAGGCTGTGTCAAACTCCCGAAAGTCCAATATCGTAGATCAAGAGAGAAAGCCAATTCACAGCTTATTCGGGTTTGACTTGCGCCTCAGCTTGATGAAGGTCAATACATGGGCAAGGTCCTCTTGCTCTTCTCTCGTAGCTATGTCCTCAACTACGACGGCTACTGGAGTTAGGTTGCGTATAGAGTGGCATTTGGGCCCATAGATAGAGTCATCCCATACAATTCATTTTCCTTAGCTTCTGCTTTCTGGAAGAGAGGTGCCAGGTTCATCAGGGTCGAAATCAAACCTGATAGAAGATTCATCAACGCTGGGCACAGTGCTTGCACAAGTTCAGCCACACACACCTCTTCGTCTTCAGATTCAGAGGTCGAATCATACTCGACCACAGCTATTTCTAGACTTGGATCCTTGTAGTAAGTGCCCTTGGATGAAGTCCTTCTCTTTTTCTTTTCCTTCAGCAACCGCTCATAACTAGCGGCTCTAGTGGCCAGGTGGAACAGATCGGTTAATTCTTTCCCTTCAAACTTATCCCTCATATTGAAGTTCAGACCTCTCAGAGCCAAATTAAAACACTCCTTTTCGGTCAAGGAGGTCTGACATCTAGTCCTCAGCTTCCTAAACCTCGCGATGTACTTTTCGACCGACTCGCCTTGGAGCTGAGTCACTCTTGCCAAACAAATCGGACACTGTAATGTCTGGTTCTGTCCTACAGAATTGCTCATGGAACTTGCTTTCCAGATCGTACCAACTGTTAATAGAGTTTGGAGGGATACCAGGGGAAGGCCGATTTAGTAAGAGAGTTGGCAAACAGTCTCAACTTGAGGTAGTCCTTGGATCTAGCTTCCCCGCACTGGACCGAGAACCGAGCTATATGCTCAATAGTCGACTTCTTATCCTCACCGGAAAAGAGAACAAAGTCAGGCACCTTATACCCCGAAACTGATGAACTCGGTCGATCCAATCAGGGTATGGTTTCCTAGACGTCGGCCTCATTAAGGGCCTGAAAAGGAGACTTTACTTACTTATTAGCCCGACGAAGAAGTTATATAGATAGTGGGCGATACGAAAGGATCTCCGCTAAAAATGAATCTTATTCCCACGAATACCGTATAGTATGGCCATCTTGTCATCATATTCGCCTTCCCCAGAGCATAGAGCGACTTCTTCGCAATGTCAATATCCTTCCTCAGCTGCTCCAAAAGAAGAACAAGATATCTCGTAGAATAAGTAGAGCTAGACTGCATGAGTGGCTTGTAGGAGAAAGAGTGGAAGGATTCTAGCCAAGACGGAGATGCAAGCTTGTCTGCTATTGGATGTTCTAGTTTAGCTCGCGGATTGGTATTCATTGCGCACCATCCGGCTGGTAAGAATAAGAGAGTGTTCCGCTAGTGTTGCTTGGTCAACAATTTGGAGAGTTTGCTTTTCTTTCATCTTTCTAAGAGCAGTCTGTCTGATCAAATAAGGGATCAGACCGCTCCTGGTGTTCGAACTAGTTATTAATGGTCGGCTTCATTGGTACCCTTTCTTTTTTCGAGTACTTTTCATTTTCAATCCCCTTTGAAGAAGAAAAGAAAAGGATTCTGCCTTTGCTTTTTCTACCCTTAGTGTGAGCATTCGTTAGGTCAGACGCGGAATGAGGTTCACACTCTATCCCACACCCTCTTCAACATTTAGACCATATAGTGGAAGACCTCGCAGGAATAGCCTAGCCCCTTTCCCAGGCTTATGGTCTATCTCCTTTGGCTTGATTGAAGGCCTTTCCAGAAAATGGGTCCGAGGGAAGGTAGCAGGTCTCTTGGTAAGCCCCTTGTCTCTTTCTGGTAATGGTAATAGTTGAATCCTTTCTAATGCCCAACCTCCCAAGCTCTTTCTGTCGTAAGTGATTGGAGCTATAGGTGAGTGCCGGTACGCCTGTCGTTCTTTGTCCAAAGATTGTTGTTGTAAGTAGCTGCTATGCCGTTTTCTTGCTCCATTGTACTCTCTGTTGCTGTTTTAGTTCCGTCTGGCTATTGGTCAGCGGATCCCACTAGTCCTAAAAGGCTCGAATTAGCTATGGAGTTTGATGATTGCCGCAGACGAGAGTCTGATTTTGTATCAGTTCTACTTTCTCTTGCTGTTGAAAAGTTCCGGTCCCAATTCACCGGTCTAGCGTACCCAACAAGTAATGTCCGAGCGTGAACCCCCAGCAGCCATATAGCGTTAGCGCATACACGTTTTCTTGCTGATGATGATCTGGTGCTGTAGCCTATTAGACGACGTCTACGCAGTAGGATCAGAGTAAGCGAGCTTACTCGACTATAATAGAAAGTTGAGGCACAAGACTCAGACCCCAATAGTAATAGCATCGAAAGAACTAGTGCTGGCAGGACTGAGCCAAGGGCACTATATCCTACTATGCCAGACGTTGTGGCCGGTCTGCCCTCTCTGATCTCGAACTCTTTCTCAGAAACAACGAAGAATCTTTGTCTTTTATGTCAGCTAATAGAAGTAGGTGTCTGCGAACAATAGGCCTCTTGCTAAAGCAAAACAAAGATCTCTCTTTTAGGACGACTAGTAGCTAGCCTACCCCAAGAGTTCTGTTGAAGTTAGGGTGCTGTGCTCTTTCTATTTGGAAGCGAAAGTTCTTTTATCTCTCCTCTCATACATACATTCTTCGATCCGGTTCACCACCCGCGGTAGGGCCACAAGCTGGTCAACGCCTGGCAGAGTATCAAGAGAGATCCCCAGTAGTGCGACTTAGGTTAGTTTGCGATGGAAAAAGCAAGGTTTAGAAGCCTCCATTCCCGACGGGGGGACTCAAGGGAGACTAGTTCCGTGAATTTCCTGTTAGAAGGAATTATTGAATCAGAAGCATCAAATGCAAGCTGTGAGGAAGAAGAATTCTCTTAGCAGACAAGAATGAAATTCAATTAGTCCCACACTTCCCGCAGGAATAGAAGAGTACGCAAGCACATTCATTTAATTGGAAAGCTTTCCTTGGCTAGGCCCTTCTGAAGAAAGATGCCAATTCCCAGAAGCAGTAACAATAGCAATAGCAGTAGGAGTAGCATTAGGAATCAAGACCTTAGGCCTCATTCATCAAAGTAGCAGTCCTTAGGGGCTGAAAAGAGCCCAGATTCCCCGCAACAAGCTTGGAAAGGAAGAAGACACGAAGGGAGGATTTCCGCTTAGCCCTTGCTCCACCAGCTAAAGCTTGGCTAGCTGTCCACCTCTGATCACCATCTGTTTCGACTCGTTCCTTTCCCCTTAGGGTAACCTCCGAATACTGGATACCAACAAAGCATAGGGAAAGAGACATCAGAGCTGCGAGCCTCTCGTGCTCTTTTCGGGGCGTTCTTCTCCAAGCTACGAGTGCCTATCCTCTCCTATCATCCTAGCCTCTCGTTCCTCTACTAGAGTTATTGTAGGTGCCCTGGGACTCCCCTCTCGTTTAGGTGCCGAGGGACTCTCCTCTCCCCTATCCTACCGTTCCTCACTTTACACAAGGGAACTCCTTCCCCTCGGAAAGAGAAAGATAGAAGAATGACCAGCACCGACCGAACGAGCCAAGCGAGAAGCAGGGGAAGAGGGATTCAACCACTGCCAGCAGAGGGAGAGATAACCGCTGCACTCAAAGCAGAGCGATAGAAAGATAGACGACTTCCATAACAAACACAAACCCGCGTGGGGAATACCTCAGGGCTACAAGAACCGGGGCGACCCTCAGTGAGACACACCCCGACTCCAAGACTTAAGGGCTCGAGACTCTCCATTTCGAGTCCCCTTATCAGTTGCTTGAGCAGACCCCTCACAGCCTACAGGCGTTACCAGGGAAGATGCCCCCAGTTCGATACAGGGGGATATAAAATGCCTTCCCTACACGAATACCACTCGTAGAAAAGAAAGATCCCTCCTCCACACGACTCGGGGACAGGGGCGACAAGACTCGTACAGAGCTTCTTGCACACCAGCGACGGAACGCATCTCCCTGCGGGGCCTGGCCCCGGTTCCCGGTTCAAAATCGAAAATACTGTTCGGTAGAGAAGTGCAGTAAGGCACGAAACGCAGCTGACTGCCCCCGGCCTACCCGACGGAACGGAGTGCCGCCTGCTTGCTTTGCTTTTCAAAGCCTACTCCCTACCAGTACCAGCCAACAAAGCAGAACTCGCCCCGTTGAGTCGTTCTTCTCACAGCGACGAGTTCCTCTACTCGCCTCTCGTAGAGTTATTGTAGGTAGAGCTCCGACCGGAGTGGGCTGCCAATAGGTTAGACGGAGGGGTAGAAGCGAGCTTTGTCTTGCCCTCTGTCCTTCCTGCCGAGTGCAGCGAGCAGGCCTTTCCTGGGACGTTTGCGGTTGTAGTCCTGGATGCCGAGGGCCTTCCAGCCGAGCGAAGCGTTGGCACATCCTGAGGAGCGGAGCGAGCAGGCCTTCTCCACTCCCTCCACCCAAGCAGGGACGGTAAGTAGAAAGAAAACCTGGCCTGGCCCCTACCAACCCCCAACCCGGTTAGAAGTAGATGCTAGAGTAGAACAAAACGGGCGGAACGTATCTCCCTGCCTTCTACTGGACTGAATAACCAATGTTTGTTGATCAAATGAAGACTCTTGGTTTGGGCTTGGGCTTTAGAAGCAACGAAGGGCATTCTCCATTCCGGTCGCAGAACTGACGCCCGCCCCTAAGAAAGAGATTGATTGATTTCCGTATACCGATGATTGGGATGAGAAAGCAGAAACCTTAGCAAGCTCAAGCTTGCATTCATCGACTACATCCGTTGACGTCCCTTCTACGGGCATTCATCGACTCCGACTCTTCGAGTCATCGATTGTGGGCCGGCGTGTAGTGCGTGTAGTGAAAGGGACTCCCGCTTTCTCACCTAGGGCATCCTCCCTCGTAACGAGGTGATCTTTGATGGAACGGCCTCGAGTCTGCCTCTAGGCTCGTTTCGTATAAAGGACTTGACTTTATGGAGAGTCTAACCAACTCGACTCGAGTGGTTTGTTGGCTTCGAGTCGAGTGGTGTAGGACTATCGGAGCGGACGAAGCCCCCGTTCGCGCAGAAGGGATCGAGTCGCGTAGTTCTGACCGTTATGGTTGTTGGAGTAGAGCGTCCGGCGAGGGCCGTCTCTGCGAGTCAAGATAGAGACATGGATAGGAAGAAGGTGCTTCTACGAAAGAAATCTCCAAGCCTTTCTTTATTGATGAAACAACGGCTTCGTCAGTTTTGTTCTAGAAGTCACAACCGGTTAAGGATTTCGCACTCTGACTCTTCTTGTGTGGCTTGAATGCGAGATCCACAGCTCTTTCTAGAGTATTTGGATTGAACAAAAGAAAAGTCTATTCCTCTGGCAATTCGAACGGAAGAGTTTGGGTACGACAAGAGACAATAGCCATAGTTGATAAAGACGTTCTACTATAAAGCAAGAGGAAGTAGACCTCAATAGGATCCCATCTCCCTACGGCCGGAACGAAAAGTCCCCAACAGGACTTGGTTGGAGTGGAGCCACACGATACCAGTCACGGTAGGGTGGTATGAATAAAGAACCTGAGCTCGAGAAGTCTCGAGGGGCCCTTCATAGCTCGACCCGAGAGTTCCTTCTATCCTCTAAGTGAAGTCGTGTAGTCTCCCCGATCGTCCTCGGGGAGGACTTCGAGTGTAGCACCGACACGTCTCGAGAGCTCAAGAGCAGTCTCGCCCTCGGTCTCCCTCGGTACAAGACAAGGGTTATTGGGATTGTTAAGGAAACCCCTTAAGCTACCAGACAAGGTGTGTAAGAAAAGAAGCTATGCGCTCGGCCTCCCTCGCTCGGTCTCCCGGAACGACCTAAAGAGTCACGTACGAAACAGACATTGGGGCTTTGGGATTCGAACCCAACTCTTCCACGACCCCTTCATGTCATAACACGACGACTAACATATCGACTACGAATGACCGCCACTGTGCGTATGGCGTATTGCTTTCGATTCATCTCACTCGATCGATAGAATGAGGGTAGGAGTATGCTATTCAATGAATCGCCACGCTATTCTCTCCTATGTTGTATCGCTCTTCTCTTGCTTCTCACTAGTCTTTTCGTCTCACTACGCTTTTTGCTCTTCTAACAAGCGAACTCAATGCCAGGGCGTGAACACGTCTTGTAGCCTATTGGGCTTCTACGAAGGATCTCTCCCATCAATGATTCTACTAGACTAGGCACTTGCCGCTTCTGTGATGAGTGCCTCGATCTGACTATTTAGTAGTCACAGCTATTTTCTATTTATCTTTCCCGCGAGGCCGGGCGGATACACGTTATGAAGGCGGCCCACGCCCTTGCCCTTGTCAGTGAAGGAAGATTCGTTCCGTATATTTCACGACGTTCCCGGCCCGCAAAAAAAGCCGGACAGCTGCTCGTGAAGTCGGAGTCTCAACTACCACACTACTACTATACCACTAGCACTCCACGAGTGGATTAGTTGAGTGACTAGACTTAGACTCTCTTTGATATCAACTGGCACGAGATTTTCTAAAGAAAGTCGCAAAAATCATAAGAGAAGCAAGGTCCACAGAAGGTTGGGAAGTAGTACGCCCGGTTCACCAGGTTCCACCACTGCAGGGCCCAATCATAGTCAAAAGAAGAGTTTGATCCCGGCTCAAAAGGAAGGCTAGCTATATGCTTAACACATGCAAGTCGAACTTTTCAGGGGAGAACCAAAGTGAAAAAAGAAGATTTTTTTTTCAAACAAAAAAGAAACCTTTTAAAAACTTTTCAAACCCAGTAGACACCCAAAGCAATCACAAGCAAGTGATTGAATGAGTCTCGATCACAGGCCGCTCTGTCATTGCATGTTCTTTTTTCTTTTTTTCTTTTTTGAAATATATGTATAAAAGCGATTGGAATAGGTCAGGTCCCTTTCGTCCCAAGCATTCCTTCCCTTTCTTTGTTTGATGCGGAAGAGGGGAAGTGCTACCTTCTCGTTCTAAGCACCTTTAGAGGCAAATGGACGCAATTAGTGCTACTTCCCCATCAGGCTTAACGGTTAACGCTTCGATGGTTGGTGGCTTTCTGGGCTTTGACCAATGCTTGTCTGTCTGGTCTGTGATTAAACCAATATCTCTCCGGTCTCTCGACTGTCCGGTTCTTAGTAGTGGGTCAATCAATGTCTGTCCTTTCAGGTTCGACTGTCCTGTCTGTAACCGGAATTTCTTTTAAGAATACGTGCGTATTTTATGAGAATTTCTCTTAGATTCCACCCTGAGGTGAGTGATTCTTTCTTTTCGACTAGACTAGAGGAGTGCTCTTTCTTTAATTCATCGGGACCCCTGCGACATAAACTATGAATCTTAGCTGCTTTCTTCTCACAGGTGCGGTAGCAATACCAAAGAAATAGGGAAGGAGGGGCGGGGAAGTACCCTATTTGGGGAGCGAATGACTAAGAATTTCAATTGCGTCGGGCTTTGAAGCAGCTCCTTGGTCTCGTCGCCCTTGAATTCATCTATTTGCTTATAGATCTTGTTTGTGCTCCACGAAGGGATGGACCAAGCCAATATTCCTACTTTCCTTTCTTTCTTGGGATTGGGATCTTTGTAGAAAGGCAGGCTGTCACGATTGAATGATAGAGTAGAGTGGGTCGCTTACTTAGTGTACCCGCAGCGGGCCGTGGCCAATCTCTCCTTTTGGGCAAGCACTCAGATAGTTATCCGATCATCCAAGTATGGGAATAGGACCCCAAGCCCTTCTAAAAAAATTCCAACCTTTCGCCCGGTCGCTAACCTATCTTTTTGAGTCCCTTTGTTCGCCCTTCTTTCCTGCCAGTAGTGTAGGCGGAGGACTTTATTGACGCTATTTCGTCAAATGAGAAGTTTGTTTGCAGGCAAGGACAAAAAGACGTTCTTTCCTACTTACTATTACTATAGGTAGCTGCGTCTCCTAGAAGATCTTATTCCTTTTAGTCTCGCTTCGGCGACTTCGCTCGTTGGGTCGATATGTTTGGGAGTCATGGTCACATCATGAATTTTTCTACCTGTCGCGCTCGCGTCATTCGCTGGCCAGTCGGGAGGATAGTACATTCCAACTCACATGCTTCCCAAACCGGGGCAACAGCGCGACTGCTAAATCGACTGGATCTGGATCATCCGGAACTATATCTAAATCTCTGACTATGGCGACTAGGACTCTCTTTGGATCACGATTTCAAAATGCGCTCTTCCGGGCCGGGTCGAGCCTTTAAATAGTGCGTCGTATGTAGTAGTAGCCCTTCCCGGATCGAGAAGCTTGAGCAAGAAATTCCCCCATACAGATAGAGGCGCCTATAGCCTTGCCTCTGGCTTTGCCCCCTTATCTACTACGGGTGAATCTCTTCGATCCGGAATTTCACTATCCCTAAAAAAAGGCTTTGCTGCTGCTAGCTCCGCCACTGGGCCGACTTAAATGCAATAGTAGACTAAGCAAGCCAGAGATGAGATGCAAAAAGAAGGAAGGTCCAGGTAAGGCCTAACCACAGTTTTCAGATGCAGATGAAAAGGGGGGTGCCAGTCTTTGAGGTCTATGAAAAACCGATGCGACGCGGTTCTCGGAGTTTTCCATACCAATCTAACGGTTTGAATTGAAAGAAAGAACCTTTACTTGATTTATGAGGTGAGACCGCGAAGTGCAAAGCCCTCAATCAAGACTTGAGAAATTGCATCTATCACAATCAAAGTCCTCCCCTTTTTTAGTAAGAGGGGCTAGCTTCCCTTCTTTTCTGGATCTTGACTTGGTGAGTAAGGGTACCAAGAAGGTAAGCTGACTCCTGAGGCGATCCCCTGCCTTAGCCTTTGCTTTCCTATTCTCCCCTCTTGGGCAAGATTCAATCCTTAGTCCTCTCCTCCCTTCGACCAAGTCCTTTGCTTTTGCACAGTATGAGGATGAGACTCACTTCTGACTTATAACCCTATATTCAAAGGACTGAGCTGCCGAAAATGACCTACTGGGAATCTACTCGAACTTATAGGAAGGTAGGACCCATTAGGACGGAGACATCGAGGCCAATAATAAGAGCCAAATATTATATTCAGAAAGATTCTCGGTGCATAAAGTGAAAGACTAGACCTCGCCTTTTGCTCTAATAGTAATAGTAAGCACAGGAAGAAGCTGGCTGAGTCGAAAGACGAAGGAAGTAGTTCAAGCTGGGTAACGAACAAGGGGGGCCTAGGCCGTGAAGGTAAAGTGGGGCAAGGCTTTCATCCTTCCCTTAGCCGGGATGCTACATTTAGAGAAGAAACTAATTGCCTTTCAATTAGAAATCTTAATAAAGAGGAGTAAAGTAAGCAATCGGCTACAGGTCATTAGATGTGGAAGTTCCAGGGTGATAAGAAGCTGACGGTTGCAGAAGATGGACTTCTTTGTTTTTTGTTTTGTTGACCCAGGTCTCGTGTGCCAGTAAGGGTAAAAAAGCGAAAACAAAGGGTAAAGCGAAGTAAATGGTTCTTTGAGCGGTCTTTCTTATTGAATGTTCGTTTAGGCAATTCAATTATAGAGGCACAGGCTATTGCTATTCCAGAAGGCTCTCCCTTAATTGAAAGCTCATATTAAGATTTAGTTAATTGGCTCATTTAGTTAGATCTGAGGCCGGCATAGGCAGCAAGAGAAGAAAAGGCATAAGCTGAAGCATCTAAATAAGATAGGCACCTATAAAGGGTCCGGAAACCTTATGACCAGCTAAGAGACTTTCCTGCATGCACGTGAAGCTAAGCTTTCAATTGATCTGATCTTCGCGCTTTCATAAGCTTTCTATTGCTTGACGTTAGGGGACCTAGACCTACCCTTGCTGCTATAGAGCAGGAACCTATTTTTAGGGCTTGTCCAAGGGTCCAAATCTTCTATGAAATAGGTAATATATGGTATAGATAAGACTCCTTTTTATATCCCACCCGCTTTCCAGTTAGTTCCTCTTCAATGCTTTCATCAGAAGGTCGATTAGCACATATCAAAAGCCAGCCTCAGAAGCTAGCGAAAGCAAGCTAGCCAGGGAAGTGGGGTTAGCGTTAGCACGGTAGCGGTATATTGATCCGGCCTAACAGTAATAGGCGGATGGATCAATTCCATTCTTTTCCGCAGAAGGAGACGAAAGAAAGGCTTCGGCATCAGGAAAGGCATTCGATGATTCTGAAGCCTTGGCATAAGAAGAAGAAAGAAAGGGTAGGCTGAACAATCCGAGCATGCAACATCAGATAGGTAGGCCCACTCATCTTAATTAGGAAAAAGTGCTCACGGCTCTCCTCTCGTACAGCTGGTACATGTCCTTTCCTTTCTGGGAGGCCTAATTGCTTGCTGAAATAAAGTAATGAAACTTGTGGCCCGGGGCCAAAACCCTTCAACAGATAAATGGGCTACTAAAGGCGTAAAGGCTCTACTTATTGAAGTTCAGCTTTCGCGTAGCATGGTGGGTGAAGAAGGTCTCTTCTCTCTTCAAGTCTTAAAGGTAGTTGTTCAGATTGTTCAATTTCACCTTAGCTCCAAGCCAAGCCGTCTTATCTATAAAGCCAATAGCAAGACGCTAGCAAGCCCACCTCTAATCCAGCAAGCATGTGAAGGTGGGAATAGATTCAAGCGATCGGGCGGCGGCTAATGCTCGGCTTGGTGCTGAGTTCTGACCGGTGCCTGCTCGGCTGCATGGCATTGACCCTGTTGGGGGCCTTACTATACTCCTTAATTAAGGGGGGAAGTCAAAGGAAGATAGATCATCTGATCTTTCAGCGGTCCCCGGCCGTCAGTATCATGTCCCCGCGTCTCAGCATCTAGAATAATAGCTAGGCATCCGTTTGAGTTCGAGATCGAGACCCAGAAGTAGAGATAGAGGCAAAGGTTGCGAAGGAGAGAGGGTTCAATACCCAATTTGAGAAACAGCTAACCTAGCATCCTCACCCATTTTTCCATAGTACCTAGCTTCCCTTCGCTCGCCTCCTAACCCTAATTTCTCATTCCTTTCATTGCTATTGAGCTTCTCTTGGCCCTTGGCCTTTGATGAAGATGAACTGATATACTGGCATTCTCTTCCAACTCCGTATCCTAACTCACGGCAAACTCTCTCTAGATGGCAAAGTGAAAAGTGGAATTTATCTTCACATCCCTCTATTCCAATAGAAAACGTTAGCCTTCATCCATGAGATCGGGGTATCACTACCAGTAGGGGCCCGCTTCCCTAATAGACTTTGAAACCTCGCCTTCCCTTTCGATGTCCGATCCCGGATACCATGACTTGCCTTCAAACGGGCTTCACCTTCAAAGGAGAGTAACCGATCTGCGGACAGCAAGGCCAATGAAGATCAAATTGCCGGGGTCTGAGTCGTGTCTTGTCCGTGAGTCCTCTCTATGCCTCTCATGTCCTTCTTTCCTTCGCTTGGGACTCACTAGCACACTCCTTGCTGCTTTCGTGCTTGATGGCTTCTGATGAACCAATGATAGAGATCCTTAGCTTCCCTAACAGCTGCTGTTCAATCCGTCCCTGAGCTTCTACTGGATGTCATACCGGGCATTCAGTCTTCAGGTTCAGAATGCGTCGAAAGAAGACCTTCGCCCGGATAGCCTCTTCTCGGTACTCAACTGCTGGGTTTTTTGGTTCCTGCCTGAGCAGTTGTTCAAAAGAGAGATGGTCAAATCTTTTATATCAAAGTGATAAGGCGAAGAACTGATATATATAGTCATATTGGCCTCTCGCACAGCCATACTTTGAGTTTGCTTTATTGATTCATGGAATAGAGGTTCTCTCCCTGACTAAATTCCTTTAAAGAAGGACAGCTCTTTCCCTGCCTGCTTCTTGGCCACAACCACAGCTACGGCTAGTAGTATTCATAGGGTCCTTTGATCGCATTCTTTGCCGCTGAAGAGTCTGATCCCCTTCTTGGGAAAGCAGTGGAACTAATAGCTGGCCTAGCTGGCACTTTATGCTAATCAAACTAGAAGTGAAAGTCAAGTTCTTTGAGTTGAATAGACGATGACTGGACACAACGGAACTCTTCCTCTCTAATAGGGGACGGGGTCACTGACTCAATTCAATTTCTTTAAGGGAGGGCGATACTCTGATAGCTGAAGGGCGGTCCTTTTCATCTCTAACTCGAATGTTCGAGCTAATGTAACGGCAGTTTCCGGTAGTTGGAGTTGCCTTGATGTCAGAAAGGTGTCCAGTTCAGAAGGTGCGAAAGAATGGCTATTTTCTTGCTCGTGTCTTGGCCACAGCTACTGCTACTGCTCGTAGTCATAGGAAGAGCTCATAATCTCGGAATTGCTCGCCCGAATTTTCTCTCAGTTTCTTTCTGTCTGTGGGACTGGCTAACCAATGAGATAGACCAGGTTCAAACTCAAGCTTGCCATTCAGAGGAGTTTATCCTGTCCCGTGCATTCCAACATCTTTCGATCAATAGTCCCCCTCATTCTGTCCACCGTGAAATATAGCCTGACAGTAGTCGAACCTGGTTCACCTCTTTTACATGTTCGATCAAGGAAGTCGAAAATAAATTGATAGAAATTGCTTCCGGAAGGTTGAATTGCATTCCGTTCCTATCCGCATTCAGATCCGTTCCTCTTCATCAAAGGACAAGAGAAGGAATCGAATTTCTATATGCATGGATTGGTGTTCCGATTCGAATCTCGCTGTTTAGGCCTCGGAGACGAAATACTATCCGACATAATCATTGTAGTAATTGCCTTGGTCCAACCAAGAAAGACATGGGACTTTTTGGGCGTAGGAATGCAACACATTCCATTCTTTTCGGTACCCACGATTTCAAAAGATCAAAGATGGATACTTACGCTTCAATACTACTCACTTACGCAAGGATACATGAAGGAAGAAATAGACCTTGAAAAGTCAGAAAAGAGAAACAAAGGGAACCGTTAATCCTTACTTTTTTATTAAAAAGGGGAGCCCACTACTTATATAATATGTAAATACGCACCATGCCAAATGTGTCCGAAGAAGAAGAGCAGAGCAAACGAAGCGAATACCAGTCAATCCCACGAGCTATCCGGATTCGGATTACGCCTTAAACGAATCCCGTGCGTTCTAATCCCCTACTATACTCTTTCTTCCTCGCCTCCTAACCCTAATTTCTCATTCCTTTCATTCAATACTGGAGCACTGAGATACTTCGCATTCTAACCGGGACTTTCTCGTAGATAGATGCGCTTAGTTAGGTACTTACCTGAAGGCTGGAGAATGAGAAAGATCGATGAGAAGGCGCCATTACTTAGTAATACTGAGTATTTGGCCAGCTTTTCTCACTTTCAATGGGTTCATCTCGGGAAATGAAAGAAGGAGATCTTTCCATAGATTCTATTAATTAAAGAAATCTATCCAACTTTCTATATCTATAATAATTATATATTAGAGTTGCTCAATGAAGGAAGTTCATTCGGTCAAATCTCTTCTATTCAGAAGCGGATCAATCCACGGAGAAAGAGAAAGAAGTAGCGAAAGCCATTCCCGACCTCGAAAGTAAAGATGAAGTAGGAGCGAATTTCAGTATCTAAGTGCCAGTCACGGAAATGCAATTAAAAACAAGCCATTTTGCCAACTCAAACAATAGGGCGATAGGTGCCTCAAGTCAGCGAAGGAGAACTTCGAATCCAGCCACTCCACTTCTTTTCTCCCGGTAGGTGGTATTAGAAGTCAATTTCATGTTTTGGCTTGATTCGCTGTAATTCAGTGAGAAGACAGTGTGCAAGGCGCTGACAGCAGGGAAGGGGGCTATAGTCAAACAAGTATGATACCAGAATGAGTTAGTAATGAAGAGCTAGGTGATAACCAGAATGAGTAATGCATATAAGACCTCACCCTCAATGAATAGTGGTAGGATAACAGGCATTCTACCTTCTTTTCTTAGTGGCATTCTAACTTCTTAGTGGAAGTGGATTGGTGGGCATGAGTCTTCTTCTTCTTTAGTGTATTGAGTGGCATTCATACCTGCTTGTCTTCTCCTCTTCCTACAAGGAATTAGTAAAGGAAAGCAAGTAATGAATAGCTAGGCTGTTCTCAAAGATCTGAGTTATGAGTTCCCGATTCTTAGAAGATGTTCCGTCAAGTAATTAGTTTGAAAGGAGTGGGTAGTAATTAGTTGTAAAGGCGCTCTAGTCAAGGAATGCTTCTAAGCCCAGCCCTTGAATTCCGTTCCGTAGTTCAGTCCGGAACTCCAGATGTGTAAGTAGCGGCCAAGCGGCTCTGTCCTTTTCAAAGAGGTTATCCTTCTCTGTCCCCGCTTGTTAGTGTTATAGGATAGCTCCCCATTCAAGTCAGTCATTTTCCCGGCGGTTGCTGTCTTCTTTGTAGCCCTTTGTTTAAGATTGGTAGCAGTCCCTTTTTAGCACCACCTTTCCTTTTCTTCTCTTTCAGCAGCCTCCAATCGTAGGCCAGCTGAAGACCGAATAAAGCAGCCCGCTTCTGATCTCAACAATGACATCTCAACGATTGCAATCCGTAGGCTAAGAGGAACGAACCTGAAACCTTCACTTCAGGAGAAACAGAGTCTCGCGGGGAAGCTGAGATGGCCGTGGGGGGGTCCGTAGCTCATGTTCAAGCAGGGGTTTCTACGCCCGCCCAGGAATACAGATAAGGAAGTGCAGCCGAAGGTAATGCAATTGTGGAATTCCGTTCAAATAGAAAGCGCCAGTTCAAGGTCAGTCGTGAGCTGTAGGCCGTTTTCAGATAGTAGCGAACCAGAAGAAATTCCCGTAGTTGAATAGGGGGGACGTTGTAAACTTTCCAGCAGATAGTATGGAATACTCTTCTCAAAACGAGCACTATACTCTTTCTTAGTTTAGGACAGAAACATACTCAAGGAACGCAAAGCTAACCCTAAATATTTCATATTACCTCAGCTCAAAGGTTGTTTACTCGGATCTTTCTTATCAAAGCGAGGGATTCGTTTCAGGCGAAATCAAATCAGAAGCGATTTCCGCTCTACCATTAATTGAAGCTATTTCCGCACCCCTGTCCGGTGGTTTGAGAAAGAAAGTCGAGACGAAAGAGAGTTATGGCATTTCTAGGATTAGAATACGGTCCTATTGATTCAATCTTTATGCTTGGCACGGAACTCTTGTTTCGAGTGAAAGGGAGGCCCGCACCGCATTCACAGGTAAATTTCCCTCTACGGTAGGGGTTTGGAAATATAAGTTAGTTGACTTCTCGACCAAGATGGAGAAAGTTTATAGGTAGCTCACCAGTAGCAAAGCGCTTTCTCGCAGGTAGTATGAAATAAGAAAGTTGCTCACGAGCCTAATATAGATATAGATAGCAAGTTCAGTAGGGAAATAAAGTTCAACTAGAGTAGCTCAGTGGGAAAAGAAACCCTGGAATTCAGTTCAAATCGAAAGGAACCTTACTACTAAAAGAAAGTGGGCATAATATTCTTCTTCTCTTCTGCTTTCAGCTTCGCTTCTCTTTCGCTTTCGGCCACTCCTGCTTTTCGTGTTCACCGCCATCACCATTACCGGCGTCCTTCTTTTGGGCATAAAAAGCTGCTTTCTTAGTATAAAGAGCACCCCCAACCATTCTTTCTGTTCTCTCTTGTGAACTTTCTTCGCTTCTTGTCGAGTTTTCTTTCTTCTTTCTTTTGCCTTTTCTTTTCTGGTTTCGAGGATAGATAAGCTAGGACAGACGAGAATGTATTAGATCTTCTTCCACTTTTCCCTGTCTTATCCGGGGGACAAAGGGCTTTCTTTCCCTCTTTCGAGAGATTCAATTAACCGAGATTCAGAAGGTGAAATACTTGACTTCATCAGTTCCAGGCGTCGGCTTGAAAATGAAAGTGCTAGCTCTCCCCTTTTCTACCCTGGTCATTCCTTCTTCTTCTTCAAGCTCAAGATAGGGCACCTATTCATCAAGCCCTCTTTATCCGGATCTGGCATTCCTGGGATACATAGTCTGAGCCCCAATCTCATCCCTTTACCCCCTTTATTGAAATTGGGTTTAGCCAATAACTATCCGGCCCTTCCCTCTGATCCCTTGCCTCGGGTGGATTGAGCGACTGACCGACTGATTGACCGAACTTCCTGCCTGCCCGCTGCCCTAACTTCCTTGTAGTAAGAGCATGACCGGGTATTGAGGAATTAGTTGCAAGAAGAATTCAATCAAGAAATGCTGCTACTAAAGTCCTAACATTGGGGCATAGCGTTTTGACTATTTCCTTCCTTACTTGTCGGCGTAACGACTGAACTTTTATTGGGATGCCTTACGACTGTTCTGGATCTATTACCTGCATGACAGGAATATGAAATAGACATTCAATCAACGGGAAGTTTCTGACTACCGTAGTTTATTGGCTCTTAGGTCGGTGAAACTGTCCCTATAGCTAAAAAGTCAAGCCGAGTTCGCGTTCGAGTTCTCTTTTTGTAGACCGGATGGGACCTATAAAACTCTCAACGTTCGTACCTGCAGCTAACAAGTCAGAAGTGTCCCCGGAATCCGAGTTAGCTGTTCTAGTTCAGGACAGGACAGTATGGGACCTCTTGCTTAGGGCTTTGGAAGCGAGCAACCGCAGAAGTAGATCGGAAGTTTCCTGTTTGACAAAGGTAGCATTAGCTAAGTATAAGTAAACAGATCAGGTGTAGCGATAGAGCGGTTTCGTTTACGATTCTATTCAAACAGGCTATTGCGCCTAAGTCAATCCCTCGTATCGGCCGGCTGTCTTATGACGGGAGACGCAACAAGTAGGTGCGAAGCCTTTAAACAAACAAGCTTTCTTCGTTCGCACCTTTTAGCCTCTGTTACAGAAGTGGAAGGATTCGTTGGTAGTTTGCTCTCTTGCTAGAGTAGATATACGCGGATTCGGGTTGCCTAAGTAGAAGGCATGGAACTAGTGATTCCCTTGCGATCTTGTCTTCCTACTATAGAAGGATCAGCGCACGGATCAGGCTGTCTGACTCGCGGAAATAGGCTAATGCTATGCCTAAAAGTAAGCATTGGATGAATGCCCGGGCATTGAGAAGGAAGTCCGCTTTTCTCCATCCTCTATTACAGCATAGTTGGAATTGGATATTTGTAGATCGGATCTTTTCTGGTTCTTGAATACTAAGGGCCCTTGACTAGGAATTCCGACAGCACCGGCGGCCTCTTAGTCAATTTGTGATGAATTCTCTTCCTATTCGTTCGCACCCGAGAGAGAGTAGCTTCCTTTCGAGCAAATAATGATAAAGCAAAAAAAAAGTCGAAAGAAAAAAGAGTGGTTATTCCGACATGCCGACAGTGCCATGAGCTTCTTCTTCTTCACTCGGAGTGCTTTCTGAAAGAAGATGCCCTTCCTAAACCAAGACCGGATAAAAGAAGAGCTGCAACTGCAGGGGATTCACTAGCAAAGGTAGCAGGAGTCGATAAATTGGACAATCGGGTAAGCTATTTCATTTGTAAATATCCACCCGGTTGGTATTATTGGGAGGACTCTTAGACACGGTAAGACTCTTATGAACTTCAAGCCCTAGTACTTTTATGACAGTCTTCAACAAATGGGAAAGAAGTTCCATCCCTTCCCCTGCTTGCCTTGCCAGAAAGATTGAAGGCCTTGCCAGAATCCATCTACTCAGCGTCAAGGGGCAGGAACGCCCAGCCAGTAAGGGAAAGCTAGAGTACAGAGCAGAGAAGAGGAGTGAAAGAGCTTTATTAGCCTTTTATACTGCCGGAAGGGGAACCCTTCCTAAACTAATGCTAACAACTAGGCTTGCTCCGAAGGAAGAACGAGAAGCACTAGCACTGACCGAAGGGAAGGAGTGAAGAGTGAAACAACTAGAGCAACTAAACTACTCTAGCTAGCCCCTCGGGTAGAGTAGAGGAAAGGAAAGAGAGTACTTACTCCAGGAAAGGATGCTAACAACGCGAATATACCCGAAGGGAGGACTCGAGTACAGAGCAAAGAAGGGAAGGAGGCAAGAATTACAGAATAGAGTTATTGCCTCTATTTACCCATGGCTCTACCTATCCATTCCCAAATAATACCTAAGCCTATAACTCTTTCCTACAATAATACCTCAGCCTCTATCGGCTCTCTGCTCCCACCTCAGCCGTCGTGCCCGTCGGCTCGATTCCCGGCCCGGCGGAACGGGAAGCAAAAGTCGGGAGGCTAGTTGAGAAGAAAGTGAGTTGGGATGCGGCCAGTTGGATGTATTGTGGAAGGGATAGGGTCAATGAATAGAAGGAGCCAATGTCTACCAAGGGCTGGGGAGGGAGTTAGCTCAGGGCTTAGCGATTAGAGAAGCTGGCTTACGGAGAGAAAGCCGCTTTCTCGATAAGATATTAATGCGCTCAATCCAATTATTTCTTCTTCATTCAATGGTCATTGAACGCGATTCCGCTTCTCAAACTCCTCCTATGCCTGAAATCGGGAACTCTTTGCTAGCTAGCTCAATGTGGAAATGGTTATGAGGGAAAATCAAAAATGAAGGCCCCGGGTGGTAATAAGAAGTTGGTGTTATCGTACTTCATGCCACTCTATCAGATCGGGACACCCTCCCAGCTTGATCGAATCGAAAGGGGTGGGTTCCGGGCGGACTCGGCCTAGCCATAAACCTGGGATGGTTCAGACGAGGAGAAAGGTGGGTGGAAGTGGTTATCCAGCCGGGATAGAAGTGACAGCAGACTGTAGGCCCGGTGGAATCCATTTTAGGAAAGAATGCCAGTGAGTAGTTGCCTGATAAAGAAAGTGCGTCCTTATCGCTATATGGTAAGCCCTTGCCTTCCCTTCGCTCTCCGAACCGTCCGTACGCATGCTAAATCAATCCCACTCCTTATGATTGAACATTCTAATGAAAGTGCGTGGGGCCTTGAATTCATTATTCGAAGAAATGGAAGGAATGAGGAACGAATATCTGAGAAGATGAAACAAGCCTGCCTTAAATGCTTGAAAGATGCTAATCGAAATCCACTATTTGTTTGGTAGGAAGAGAAATGAACATCTTTATCACCTCCATAAATGAAGAGATTTCGATAACATGAAAAGAACTGACTCAACCCCATACTTCTTATTACCACCCACCCATTGAAAGGGCTTCGTTCGTATTGGAATCGGAATTTCCCGCTCCCACAGACCAAAAAGATCCGGTTTATCTCGTTGATTCAACACCGGGGCGGCGGAGACAGCGGCTTGGGCGGAATCAAAGGCAGTAGATGCAAAAGGTCGCTGGAGCGAGCAGCAGTTGATCCGCCTGAAGCATATAGGCGAATATACCAGACATTTCAGAGTCGGTTCCAGCCTTCTAGGATTTCTAGTTCCGGGTGTTGATTCGGAGCTTTCAAATGGACAACCCGTCCGAAGATGTTGATAGCTACCGTTTCGCCATCACTGGCTAAGGCGGGGTAGCACCCGCGATTGACCTTGATTAGAGAAATCTGGAACCACTACCAGCGATCTGGCATATCTCTCAACTACCCACCCGAATTCCGCGAAAGAGTCCCAAAGAAAAAGCAGCTCCTTCAGCTCTTGTATTCATATCTCCCACTTCTCGTCCTGATCTAGGAGCAAAGCCAACCAACCAGAAGACAAGGTCAAGCTAAGTCATTGGAGATACCGAGAACTTACCCATTATTCTTTTAGATGCGATAAGAGATCTCTATGTGAATGGAATAAGGGGGGTACATCCAAGCCGTAGCGGTCTTAGTCAATATTGGGGAGGGGTATAGGTTGCTAGGTAGCACACTTTAAACAAAAAAAATGTGCCAAGGAATTTTTCTATTGGTGCCTACCTGTTTGCACGGACTGTTAGACGTATCGGTAAGAAATCGGATTTACATTTCGCTTTTTATCTTAAGCAATGTGCATACTCTCTTCAAACAGCTTACTGTGGAGTGCCCAAAAAGCACTCTGTCCCTCTCTCCCTCACTCGGTCAGGGTACCCTCGGATCATACCATCTTTCCATCGTAGAATGATGTATAAGAAAGATGAACGGGCTGATGTTTTGCTTCCATTTTCTGTCTTTTCCTTGTAAAAGATTATTGAATGAATTGGCAAAGGAAGAAATTTGGACACTTTTCGTTTCATTACATCTCCTCTTGATGAAATGGATAGTCTTTTTTCTTTGGGGCTCTATAAGGGAAAGAAAGCTTTTAGGGCTTATCAAAAGGTATATACCCTTTACTTCCACTATTCCCCTTAATCAAGACGTGGGACCCGACTTGGAAGGCTTTCTTTACCTTCCCACTCTTTTGTGCATCGGGTGTGGAAAGAGCGGATGAACTTTGAGGATAAGTAGTTGAATCTTCGTTCATCTTTGACTTCTCTTCTAGAATATGAGATTCCGGCTTTTCAGTTCCTTATGCAGGGAGTGCATGCTCTTGGTCAACAGTGGTCTCAAGACTGTCTGTGGTCTCCTAGGGTCAGGTTTGCCTTTTTTGGTTATAAAAAGCTACGCCCCTTGCCTTGTGACCTGGAATGGTTTGAGCGCAGGATTGGCCCTATCTTGCCATCTTGCGACGACCTGAAGATTCCACCGATATGTGGGCCGACTCGGTCAGTCGGTTGAGGGGGGGAGGCAAGAGCTTTTTTTTCCATAGGTCACTATGTTAATCAGAGGTTGTTCACCCGAGATTCATCAGTGGTTGGGCGCAGTTTTTCGCGTATTACCTACTCTACTGACGGAACATATGATCAAAGAAGACCTCTTGATCGACTAGTTGGCTGTCAGCATTTTCCTTCGATTTGAGGCCAATCCAGCCTTGCCACTAGTCTTTTCTTTCGAAGTCTTTCAAGTGATCTTTGATAGATCAGATCGTTTGTATCTGCGGTAGTGAATTCTACCCTCGAAGATATTTGAGGTGCCTTTTTCTTTTGAAAAACGAAGGCATTATTCACTATCTTTCGTGGCAGGACAAGCGCTCGGGTATCATGCCTCATGGCCTTTCTTTGCCCTATCTCACCTTTGGTGTGGTGGTGTGCAGAAGAGGTCCTGGTAAGATATTGATTTACAAGGTACGTAATACAATACTAATACTCGGTGATGACATTGTTATCGCCGATCGGGAAGTAGGTCTATGACCGCAATCTTGGTCATTTTTGAGTCACTATAAGTTACCAAAAATCCTCTCTTTTCTTTATTTCTGAGACTGGTTCAGCCGAATTAGCTAAGCGATCCCGAGTCCGGGGTTTGAGAGTGGACCTTATCCTATCTCAATCAATAACTTGATGAATTATCATCATCCTTGTGTTTGCAGTCCACATGAAATATTCCTGCTAAAGGTTTTCCACCTTAGCTAGGATGGGTGGTGCCCTAGATGCATCTATAGAGTTATTACAAAATTAGATCATACCCAAGATCCGCGCACTTTGAGCGCGTTTTTAGTATATGGACCCAGTTCCGGCTTGCTTCGCATAGGCTACACAAGCCAGGCAAAAGGTAATTTCTTTCTTTTAGGACAGAGGCGTAACTGCTATTTCACCGCTTAGCCTTAGCGACCTCATGGTTTTCGGTGAAAAAGAATAGGTTGTTTTAAGGTCTTAGTTCAAACAAATGGGAGCTCTTCTTAGCTCTCAAGCGAGGAAAGGGTCACTTGTTGTGAGTGAAGAATCCCGTTATCGAATTCGCGGATTTCCTTTGAAGGAAGCAGGCGCAAGGGCACCCCACCTTGGTTGGGGCAAAGGAAGACTAAAAAGCGCTTCTAGACTCTAATTATAAATATATATATAGTATATATATAGCTCTGTGATATCCCAATGGTTGACCCGTTGGGAAGTGGACCCACCGCGGTCTTCTAACCCAATCCACAAGGAAAGGGTGACCATTCAGCAAGGCCTCAACTGCCTCTGAGAACCGTCGGCCAAAACACTCATAAAGGACGCTGATCTGTATGTTCAGCGGCAACCTATCAGTAGCCGACTTGAGATCAACGCTAAAGACGTGTTTGGCACCAACCAGACGCTCCAAAGGAGCTGCTTGATTAAAGGTTCCATCCATTGGAATCTGACGGAGAACCGCCATCAACCAACGCGGGCTCAAGATCCTTTGGTTTATCCAGTTACCAATGGCGAATAACCTTAGCTAAAGAGAATGCCGATAAGTCAAACTTCACTAGCATATCTTATCTGCCCTCTCATCCCTCTTGCTTATCCATTTTCGATGAAAAGGAGGAATGATCCTAGGCAGACCCTTCCTGGTAAGGGAAACGGGAACAGACAACTTCTGCGGCAAGCCTGGGTCTTGTACAGCATAATACTGCATCAGACAAGTGGATGCCTGCTTTAAGTAAAGCGCAGTAAACAGCCAACCTGACTTCCTACCTAAAGCGTTAATCCGCTTAACCAAGAGCGAGATGAGGGACCACTTCACTTTGACTGTAATGAAATTAAACAAAACAACCAAGCCGCAAAGAAAGCCAACTCGCGGGAAAAAACCTTTCTTAGAAGTCGTTTTCACCTGATCGATCGTATGTCTTAGCCAGAAACCAAGACTTTCCTACTGCCTTCTCCTAAGGTCACTCTAAAAGCACTGGTTCCAGTTAAAGCGTAGAACATAAGGAAATAGGCAAGCTCAACAAACAATCAAGTCAGCCAGGTCGGATTTCGGGTTCGCCTTCCCCTTTTGCCTTCTTCTTATGATGTAGTTGTAGAGGAAGCTACACTAGAGATTTGAACATAAATGGACTTTCCCTGGGATTTCTTTACCAAAGGGTAGTCAGTGGATGTTACAACGCATCAATCAGGCTTTGAGACCTAAGAACTCCATTTCGTAAGAGAATCTGCCAGATTGAATGTCAATGCTCTCATTTCCTGAAACCAGCCCTCAAAGTCAAAAGCGGATATTCAAATAGCATATGGTTGTTTAAGATCAAGTTCTTCTGTTCTCTCAGTTCCTTTCTTCCCCGAGACAATCTCTAAAATACAATATCACATGTCGGTTGGGTATACCACTTGAGGGAGGGCAAAATAAATCAGATTCTGACCTGAAAAGAATGAATTTATCTTGAACTTCTAGGCGGACATTACATGAATGACTCTTTCCTAACCTAAAATGCCTTTTGTTTGCCTGAAACGTCAACTTCAACTTTCGCTGGGCTCAAAGTATAGTCATTGCTTTTTCTTTTCTGTTTTATTGGGCTGAAGGACCTTGAATCGATAAATAGAAGGGCTACGGGTCATCGCAGGAACAAAACTCCCTAAGACCTCATCCAGCGTTATCGGGAAATCCGCAGAAGATCGGCTGGCGTACTAGACCTGTTTTCAGTTCCGTTCCTATTGAGGAAAATCTAGGATTATTTTACAAAGAAATCTCAAATAGAAATCCTTCTTTGCTCGTGGTAGCTTTGATCCTTCTGCTACTATGTGAAGTATGTCATTTGCTTCCTCCTTTGGTTTGGCATGAAGTATTGGGTGAGGCACTATTCCCATCAACTGGTTCAAGGGATAGGGATGCGGATTCCTTAGCATCAATCCGATTCGATTTGACTATTGGGACAAATTACTTCTACTAGTTCCTGCTTCCTCTGTAGCGAGAGTGAGGGCTGCCGATAGCCCGACTACCTCTCGCGGCTAGGCGAGCGGAAGAGAGGGCTTAGCTAGGCAAGCCCGACCTGAAGCGGATAGGGCGAGCGAAGGGATTGCCGCAAGCCCGAGCGCTTCGGCTTGGCCTTCGCTTTCCTGACTACTTCTTCAGTAGAAAGAAGAAGCCCCGGATGGCCTGTTGTTAGCTTTCCCTTATCAGTTTGAGGTAAAGCTTGGGCTATCCCTTCAATCTTTCTGGCATAGCGAGGGCTTTCCCTTAAATCTTTCTGGGTAGGCGGGTTGCTACCTACGCATAGTACTTTTTAAGGTACATTGCGTTCCAAGGATCAGACAGTTCCTCACCCCGTCTTGATTGACCAAACGATACGCGTTCCCAGGATACGCAGCCGAGATTACATAGGGCCCTTCCCCGTTCGGTTTCCGCTTTCCCTTCGGGTGGCGGCTAGGAGTGATCTTTTTTAGCACCAACTCCCCCACTTCGAACCTCCTTTCTAGGACCTTCCGATCGTAAGCCCTCGCGATTCGCCGCTGATAGACTTGAACATGTTCGGCGGCTTGCAGCCGCTTCTCATCAAGGAACTCGAGCTGTGAGAGCAGCGCGATCCTTTTCTCATCCACTGAAAGTTCTTTATCGAGCTGTACCTTAGTGACAATAGGGCGACGGTATCAGAATTTCGTACGGGAGGACGGCCTCCATCCCGTAGGTGAGGTGGTATGGGGTTTGACCGGTCGCCGTGCTGAAGTACGGTAAGCCCACAGGGCCTCTGGCAACCTCTCCGGCCTGTCGGAACCCTTGGCTGTCTCGACTGTCTTCTTCAGGATCTTTACCAGGGTTTTATTGGTGGCCTCTGCTTGTCCATTCGACTGGGGGTAATACGGTGAAGAGTGATGGAGCTCAATCCCGTATTTCTGACACGTTTTGACAAGCTTTTCTGCGATGAACTGAGGACCATTGTCTGTGACGAGGATCTTGGGTACCCCGAACCTGGTGATGATGAACTTGACGACGGTGGAGGCCGTGATGCTAACATAAGATGTAGCCTCTGCCCACTTGGTGTAGTACTCGGTGGCTGTGAGAATGAAGGCATGACGATGGGTGTTATTGACTGTATCAGTGAAGGGCCCCACGATGTCTAGGGCCCACATCGAGAATGGCCACGGAGTGGTGCGAGTGCAGGGTTGAGGCCGGGGCTCTGATGAGATTAGCATGGTCCTGGCATTCTCGACACCTTTGTACGAAATGATAGCAATCCCCTTCCATATTCGGCCAGTAGTACCCTTTTCTGATTCTTTTCTGAGCGAGCATTTGGCTGCCGACATGACCGCCGCAGACGCGTCAGTGTGCCTCTTGGATAACAAACTGTCCTTCTTCGTCAGTTACACATCGTAACATCACTCCGGGGTTCAAAGCCTTTTTGTACAATGTGTCCCCTATAACCCTGTACCTTCGGCAAGTATGGCGCATGCAACGCCGTTCGTACTTGGTTGCATATTGGGGGAGATGATCGTACCTCAAGAAGCGGTAGATATCAAAGTACCACGGCTGTCCGTCGTCCTCTGGTGACTGTTTCAGCCGGCATTTGCTCAGGGCTGCCACTGCTGCTTGATGTTCTGGGCTGCTGGCGGGATCCTTCTTTCTTTCCCAGACGAGATGAGTAGCGGGCTGGACTAGTCTCTCAATGATGAAGGACTCCATTGCTCGATGGACTGGCATTTGTATGATGGAAGCCAGAGTGGCTAGAGAATTTGCCAACCCGTTTTCCAGTCTTGGCACATGGGTGAATTATATCTGTTCGAACTCCTGTATTAGACGCGAGGCCAATTCTTGGTAGGTCAGGAGTCGTTGTTCCCTTGTTTTCCATTCCCCCATGACTTGGCTGATTACCAACTTGGAGTCCCCTATGACTTTCAACTGTTTGACTCTGAGCTGCAGCTTTTAGGCCAGCGATGAATGCCTCGTATTCTGTGACGTTATTGGTGGCGCTGAAATGCCTTGGGAATTATTACCCCTTCTGGTGATAGCAATACTATTCCGATCCCTTTTCCATTTTGATTCAGTGCGCCATCGAAATAAAGGGTCCATGCTGATTTGTCCGGCTCATCACGAAGCGCGAAGATACCTTCATCAGGGAATTCTGTAGCGACGGGCTCTCCTGCAGGCAAAGGGAGGTGTGCGAGATGGTCTGCAATGGCCTGTCCTTTAATAGACTTCTGGGTGACATAGACAATGTCCAATTCTGAGAGTAGCATCTGCCACCTAGCTATCCTGCCTGAAGTTACGGCTTTCTCGAAGATGTACTTGAGCGGGTCCATCCGTGCCAACAGGTGTACCGTGTGGGTCAAGAGATAGGGGCGGAGTTTCTGTGTCGCCCAAACCAGTGCCAAGCAAGTCTTTTCCATGGGCGTGTATCTCTGCTCGTATTCAACCATCGTCCGACTGAGGTAATACACGGCCTTTTCTTTCTTTCCATCTTCATCATGCTGACCGAGTATGGTACCTACCGCCCGATTAGTAGTGGATATGTACTGTAGGAGGGGTCTCCCTGGGACTGGCGGTGCAAATACTGGGGGATCTCACAAGTCTTTATTGATGCTGTCGAAAGCCTCCTGACACTTCTCATCCCATGCAAACTCAACCCCTCCTTTTAAGAGTTTATAGAATGGTTCACAGCGATTCGAGTGCTGGGAGATGAAGCGGCGGATAAACTGGAGCCTGCCGATGAGCCCTCTCAATTCTTTGAAGTTTCTTGGTGCCGGCATATCGACAATTGCCCTGACCTTTGTCGGGTCTACCTCGATCCCTCTTTTACTAACGATGAAGCCCAGCAGTTTTCCAGACGTGACGCCGAACACGCACTTCTTTGGATTCATTTGAAAACTTGTACTTGCGCGATCGTTCCAGTACTCTCCTTAGTACATCTGCATGGCCCTCCCTGGTTCTTGACTTAACCAGGATATCGTAGCACTCCATGCAATCGTGCATCATGTCATGGAAGACAGCCATCATGGCCCTCTGATAGGTTGCTCCTGCGTTTTTTTCAAGCGGCATTACCACATAGCAATATGTCCCCCATGGCGTGGTGAACGAGGTTTTCTCCAGGTCTTCCTTGGCGAGCCTGATCTGGTTGTAACCTGAGAAACCGTCCATGAAGGATAGCATCTCATGCCCTGCTGTATTGTCGACCAGGACATCTATATGCGGAAGAGGGAAAGAATCTTTCGGGCAGGCTTTGTTGAGGTTCCTGAAGTCGATGCATATTCGGACCTTCCCATCTTGGCAACTGGTACGATATTGGCGACCCATTTTGGGTAGAGGACTACCCTGATGAATTTCGCTTTGTGGAGCTTATCTACCTCCTCTTTGACTTTTAAAGCGACTCCTTACTCAAGCAAAGACTGCTAACAACTCTAGCTATCCCTTCGGAAAGGGCAGAGAAGGAGTCGTTACCCTTGTTCTCCCTTCCTAAACTAAAGGAAAGCAATTAGCAGGCTCAAGGGAAATTTCTTTTTGAGTTCCCGGCCTAAGTCAAGGCGATGCAATACTCGGGCGATAAGGAAGAAGCAGTCCCAGGCCTTAGGTCCAGACCAGATCTGAGAACTTTCGAGATGTGAATCATAGCCTAGTCTAGTTTCGTACCCAACAGCAAAAAGTGATGTCATATTATACTTTCTAGAGAATCACCCATCAGCCTTCGGATCTGAGTTTGAATTGGCTAGGGGGCATGAGCGGTAGTCAGTGCTTTTGCTCTTACAGATGCCAGTCCTTTTTCTGTTGATGCGAAATAAGTGGTCTTAGCCTTTATGCCGCATTGTCGGAAGGGGTTCAGTGAGACCCGGGCTTAGCTCTTTGAAGCAGATGTTGAAGGAAGAAGGGCTGCTGTTAGCGGAATCAGAGCTCTTGGGTAAGAAGGCAGGAAGAAGTTCACACCAGGCTCAGCGAAAGACGATGGAAAAGGCTGCTTGTAGGCGTGATCTTTCCCGATTCCCTATTTCTATCATAATAGAATCCATCTCGTAGCCTAGCTAAGTAGCAGTCTCAGAGCCTTTTGATGGAGGAAGAACCGCCCTATGCAATGGACCTCACTGGCCTAGGTCATGCCCTTGAGATAGGGATTGAGGGCTAAGCCCCGACCACGACTGAATGAAAACAGAAGGTCACACAGGCGTAGATGGGGACCAAAGGAATCAGTCTATTCTGTGCTTTCGGACTGAACCAATATGGCAGCTAGCTCTTCCCCCCTAGCTAAGCGAGAAGTTCCGCTTTCCTTATTTCCTAAAAGCACATGTTATCCCACTCGTGACTCTAGCGAGAAAGGTTCACAAAGTGGTTGAGGAGGGTTTCTAGGGATTCTGCAAGCTGATGTTGTTGAAGGTAAAGAAGACCCTCCCTTTCTGGCCTAATCCGATTGCCCGTTCGAGGTGATACCCGTACACGCCCTCCCAACTCCTAGGTATAATAGCTAATAGCTCTTTTGTCAGCTCTTTCGTACCTAACTAGGTTGTTTGTGTATATGCCCAACTGTAGGTCACCTATGTGACCAATCCTCACCATTGGTTTCACAGCACTGAGTAAGCATACTAATGAAGACCAAGTTGGTTGATTTGGCCTGTCCATTCGCTCTAGGTAATGTAATATGGGCTCGACTTCCTTTGAGCTATGAGAAATGAATAGGGCTTAACAGCTCCTTCTTCTTTTTTTTTTTCTCTTGACCGGGATCTCCTAAGTATGGCTACAAAGAGAGCTATGGAGCCTAGCTGAAAGCTTGACAAGGCCTATCCGCGTTAGTGTATTCGGGCACCCAACCACTTGCGGAAAGAATGGGGCATTCAAAACCAGACAGAGATTCCTTCTCCTAGGGTTGCTCTGAGGTAACCGCTCGTCTTGATGCTGGCAGTCAAGAAGGCAAAGAGTTGACTTCGACTTCTGAAGTGTAAGGTTTTTATTCCTTCGCCTATCTCGGATTCTGCTACTCATTGGTTAAATAGTTTACATTCGCTTGGGAATACCAAAGAGAATGCAGTCGAAACAACCACAAGTAGAGGAACGACCGACACAGCTGGCATGCCCCGCTTACTTCGATCCATCTACACATCTATCTACTACAGAACTGAGTTCATCATAGCTGCCAGCCTCGTTAAGGTTACCTAGCTACTTTACTCACTGCACTCGAAAAAGATAGCAAACCTATTATAGCGACAATCGGTCGGCTCCTACGGGTGGAGCCTCCCTCGCCTAGTATAGCTGCGCTTTCTTTTCTTCTTCTTGGTCTAGTCTATCTACCCGTCTCTAAGCCCCTCATCTTCCCTTTTTGGAGTACAGGTCAGAGGCTTGTGTGGGTAGCTACACTAGCCCTGTCGGAAAAAAGAAGAGGCTGATGCACCTGCTCCTCCAGAATTGAGTCCGACATTTGAGGATCTTTCGCCTATAATCTCAGTGGGAAGCCCCCCAGACATATCTTACTTAATGCACGTAGAAGAGAATGACTTATTGGGATCGGTATGTAAGGCGATCTTTGAAGTTATTTCCTATATAATATAATAAGTAGATTTCCGCTGATCCTACCAGATCCGGAACAAGTCTAATTACTGGATTTGGTAAGATTTGCGCTCTTGGATGAGGAGGATACTGTAAGCTCTCTCCAAAATATGCTTCTGGATTTAGTAGCATTTGACGCGGATTCGGATTTTTTGAGCATCTTCTTGGATACCCTCCAAACAGTCTTGGGTTTTTGATTTCTTGTGTTTTCTAAAAATCCCCCTCGAGATTACTGCCTTAGCCCTGTCCTAATAGGAGCAGCCAAGCAAGCCGTTTAAAGGCGAACAGCCCTTATAGCAATAGCAAACGACCTACTTATAGCCCTATACAAACCTTAGAAAAGCGCCCACGGGTAGTGAGACTTTCTATTTTCACCCTCGGCTCTGGTTCAATCCTTTCATACCTCGAGTCAACTGTGCCTTTGAAGTCGAGTCGGAGTAAAAAGAAAGAGGTACAGGCATCTAAAGAAAAAAAAAGGAATTCTTAATGTGATTGACGGCTTTGGAAAGAAGGTAAGGCATGGTCCAGCTGGAGCTGCGAAACCTTAGTATGATATAGAAACCTACTTCTTTTTTCTTATCACTTAGCATAAGGCTTGAAAGAAGAATAAGAGTGAATAGGCAGGGGAGGGGTAGTGATGAAAGTGAGTGAAGTTTAGCCTATAGGGGACGAATGGATAACTAGAATATCTAGAAAGACTGAGCCTTAGCATGCAGAGAAGAAGGGGTAAGCGATTTCATCACAAGAAAGCTAGGCTTTCCTGGAATCGCTTTCAGGCAAATAAGGACGCGGAAGAGTGCGGGATTGGCTTACCGAAGCAATTCTTATTCAAGAGCAGATACGATCACACCGCCATCAAGAGATACAAGACCTAATGCCCTTACTCCAAGAGATTCAAAGCGGGTAGACCCTTAGATTAGACAATTCCTAGTGCTGTGCTAAAGGCTAGAGAGGCACAAGAACTTCTTACTCAACAAGAGTTAAGGAAGAGATGCGCCTATCGGGAAAGCTTTCTTAAGAAGAATCTATCTGCTCTACACGAATTCCCATCGTCAGCTGCTTTTGATTTCGAATAGGCTGTGGGCCTTTCTTTTGCTTGAGTGACCCTTTCCGCGTCGGATTCTTTTGAAAGGGAAAAACCTTGCGCATAAACTGAAAAGGAAGTGACAATGGGCGTCATGCCAAGCCTGCTTTGGTGGAATTAGGACCTATCGAAGTCGGAACTCTCAGATCTCTTTCCCAATCCGCCAATTCCCAATCAGACAAGCACAACAAAGCATCTCCGACAACTACATATTCTTTCTTTCCACTGATTCCCGCTTATGCCTTTTCCCCTGGGGGCTCGGGGCACGAGAAGGACTCAAAGGCCAAATAAGGTTTTGGGACTGAGCTTGTATCAGTACTTCGGTATAAGATGGAAGTTACATAAACAAAGACACCCTCTAGCAGCATTGGCAGAAGCCAAAGCCCTTCTATAAAAGGAAGGCCCGCGGCTTATTCTATTTGCAGTGGTGAAGCTACTCGTGATGAAGCTAGCTTTCCGGAACGGGCTGCTCCATCTTTCCTTGGGTAAATGTTCGAGATGGCTAGTCATTGAAGAGTTTCTTTGCTTTCAACCCCTGCTCGTCGTGTGCAAGGGAAGGTCTCATCTGCGAGACTATTGAGACCGTGGAATAGGATGTGAAGCCTGTTTCTGAACACCGTTTCTTGTCATTCCTGGTCTATTTTGAGTTCCCGGTAGGGTCTTCTTTCTACTGAACAAGTAGTCAGGAAAGCGAAGGCCATGCCGAAGCGCTCGGGCTTGCCTAGCTAAGCCCTCTCTTCCGCTCGCCTAGCCGCTCGGGCTTATCCTATTTAAGCCCTCACTCTCGCATCTAGCGCATTCCTTGTCTGATTCTTTACTATGGATTCATGTGTCAAACAGCTCCTTCTCGGCATCAAGACAAGACTCGTTTTTTTGAAAGGCAAGCGCAACTAGTCTTGGCGAGAGGGATTACTTGCTAACGGTTTTCTCCCTCAGGGATTGGACAACAACTAGGCTGTTAGCAAGAATGGGTTGTGCAAGTGAATCAGAAAAAGTAGCAGTATCCGTAGCTATAGCATTAGCAGGAGCAAGAGCAGTAGGAGAAGAAGATGCCATAGAATCTGCTGCATCGAATGCCATGTTTTCAGGAAATTAATCAATAACGGTGTCAAATGCCACATCCGGACGAGAGATTTTCGATTCGTAATTCGATGCAGACGAAGAGCTGGTGCTCTAACCTGATGTCGGAATAGCAGCTTGCGGGACAAGGGTTCTTCCTTTTACAGATGTTTAAGAAGCTGCACATGAACTGGTCGAGTGAATGGCTACTGCAAGAGAATCCGCAGCTCTCGAATCAGAGTAGGCTGCCGAAGCTATTGACTCCGCTGTGGATGGGATTAAGGATGGGATTCATACCCTGGCTAAGGCTAAGCTAAGGATTCGGCAGGCGAGACAGATATTGAATTAAGAAATCCCTTCCTCTCCTTTCCCTCGCCTTGAAGCTGGGATAGCCTTTCAGCCAGTTGATTTACTACTAAATAAAGCGGGCTTCCTTCAGGAGTTTTGTTTGTCGATCGGGATCGAAAACTCTCGCTTTATGCTTGAGAAACAGCCTTCCCGGCGATCTGCTTCATGAATGGAAGGGTGGAACCAAGGAAGACAACTGAATACCGGGAATTCAAAGAGAAGGATCTCCAGAGGTCAATTTCGGGCATTGAGCTCGCCTATCATAAGTATGGAGTTGGGAGAGCGAGATAGAGACAAATACCCAATGGGCGGTGAAAAAGCTTTCCTACACGCGGGAACCTTCCTTCTGTCTTGCAGCCTTGATGCTCAGTTCTATTCTCCCGCACACCCGCTCTTGCAAGGCTAGCCGGGAGGGAGGTGCTTTTCGGGTTTGGTTTGCCTAGATAGGAAGTGCGCTTGGAGTGCTTCTAGTAACGATTTTGAAGTGCAATATCTTTCTGTTTCAGGGGTATGATTGCTTCTTTCTTCGGCTTAAAAGCTAGAGCTTGTGGTTCGTTATCAGTACCTGTTTTAGAGCGATATAACCTCGTTGTCCGCCCCGCCTCTCAATGTCCAGGTCTTTCCCCTGCCCTCTCTCTCGATGTGGTGCCTTTCATTCTGCTTTGTAAACACTTTCTCGCAATGCCGGAAGGTAGGATTTCAGGTCTTTTCCCAAGCTATGAATCTTCATCAATGGCATAGTATTAAGAGATAAAGAAATTGTGAATTTGATGTTCCATCCGCAAAGACGACGAAAAAGGTAGCCGAACCACCTCCCTCAAGTGCTAGCGTACAAGAAGTAGCTTTCGGCAGTGAATCACTAATGTCTCCCTCTTAGTTGTCCAGTCTACTTACTTCTCCACTTCACTCCTTCCCTTCGGTCATTCTTTCCTATCTGAGTAAGGAGTAGCTTCCCTTCTCTTTCCTCGATTCTAACCGAAGGTTTTCGTTCGAGTGAGTCTATTCTCGTTCTTAGAAAGAGGGAAGAAAGGCTCCTCGACTGTAACCGAAGGGAAAGCCCAAGAGCGAGTGGCTCACCTTCCGGGGACAGATGGGTCGGTAGCAGGATACCTATAGCTCAATTCGGTTATAGAGGGGAAGTGGGTTCTCCTTTCAGCCTTCTCAGGAGCTGGCGGGAAGCAAGCTTGCGAAAACAACAGAAGAGAATCCTCCCTTACTCGCCCTCACCCCGGGAATTCAAAGGCAGGTAGAGGAGGATTTGATGGGGGTTGGTCCTCAATCAGAAGGAGAGGGTTGAACGGGAAGAGGAGGATCGAGGTAGCCATATCTATTGCGGATAATCGGAATATCCATGAGTGGATATGGGTAGGGCGCCTCTTCTATTCCTTCGCTTCGCTATCGATCCGATAGATTCCTACCAGAGAGGCAGGATAAATGAACACATCTGCTGGAACCAACTATCTATGCTTCTCGGGCGATAGCTCGCTCTCTGCCATAACATCCATTTATTCTCCCCTCTCCGGCACTCTAGAGTTAAGCTGCCTTTCAGACCTCCATATCCAAGATTTTTCTTATTAACGGAATACCAACTGAAGGAGCCACGGGCGGGACAGAACCAACCCATGAAGGAACGAATGAAGGCGAAGAAGTGGTCGAGACCCTGTGAATTTATTGCTAGCTATTTTTTTTTGTCTCAGAATGACCGGCTTTAGGAAAGGTTGCCCCGAACGAATGAGATAGATGGTCGGGTCCACGCTTGCTTGAAAGGGAAGCTCTTCCCACCCGGGTTCAATGCCTGCTTCTTTCAAGTCCTGCTTCCGCATTGGGGATTTCGGCCATTTGTCTATACACGGCTTACCATTCCAAATCCTACACCTGAGACTGAAATGAGGATGAGATTTGGCTAAAGTCCGCAGATATGTGCCGATGACTTTTTCAGGTTTCCCACCCTAGTGAATTTTGTTCGCTAGATTCTGCAGCATTGATGTGTATTCGAATCATAGGCCGTCCGGCGTGACTTTGATTTTTGTTTTCAGGGCCTCCGCTTAGGGAAATAGAAATCTAGGTGGCGTGAATTCTGTCACTTTGATGTGGGTTCGCCTCAGTCAGAAGGGTTGGGATAGGGTTACCTGCTATGTGGGGTAGCTCGCTTGAATCCATGGTCGATGAAAGTATTGGAACGGAAGCGAGGCGGGAAGGAAGGGGACAAGTGCATTAGAAGCTGCATTGCTCGGGTAGCCCATCCCCTACAGACAGAAATCCATAAAGGAGGGATGTGCCGGCAGAAGCAGCTTTGAGCGATATCTCAAGCATTCATTCTTTGCCAGGAGAGGAGCAAGGGCCCAACATGAAATTCTGTCTTTCTTTCCGACTGCCTTTGATTAATAGCGATATCCGATAGAACGTGTGTTCCTGCTAGGAGAGGATAAATAGCGGAAAATGGCCAGATAGCCGCCGGTCACGCACCCACCCCTTTGCCCTTTATTTACGATATACCATCCACCCAGAAGGAAGGAAGTTACGTGCATCCAATCGATCGGACAGAGCAGTCGGTCGAGCTGCCATTGATAGGACTTCAGTCCAGGATCTAGCAAGCAGAACAGGCGGAGTTAGCTTCATTGATAATGTATGGCCCATGGGACCTAGTTGATTCCTTCATTCCTTCCAGCTGGCTGGGTGAGATGGGGCGAGCTATGCCTTTATGGGTTGGGGGTGGGCGGAAGAATGAAACCTTGAAAGGAAGGGGAATCCACTCGTCTATCTTCATTTCTTGATGTCTTTCTCGACTGACTGCTTGTTAAGCAAAAGCATTGAAGCTCGGAAAGAACCAAAGAAATCTACTCGCCCTACCTAAAGAAATTTCCCTTTCTTGCAATCTTGATCTGATGGACCACAGTTTTAGCACGAGTTCAGTTCAGCCATCATTCCGATCAACGGCACCTGTGTCTATCTACTTCCCACCCTCCATTGGCAAAACATCCAAATCAACGATGAGAACCAGGGTCTTTGGCTAACCGGTCTTGGGACTTTAGACACTCTCCTTTGGAATGGAAGTAATCTCGTCGATCCGAATCAATGAATCTATCTGGGCAGCACTCCCCTTTATCTCAGTTCGTTGTTAGCTTTTGAAGGAGTGGTTCCTAGAGGTTCAATGCTTCCAATTGTGGTGCGTGCCGGGTAATAAACATCCTTTGAGTGAGCAAGCATCTTTCCGGATACGACTTGTTTCTTTCCAAGTACCAGCTTCCTTCCTTCCGGGACTTCCTTCCATAAGGCGTTTCTTCATGCCGGAGCATCCCTTTCTAAAGACTCAACTGCCTCTGCTCGGATCAATGCTAATTCCGCTTCTTTTCCTGCTTCTGCACCTACTGGGAAGAATGGGCTAAAGCCCTGGGGGCAGCTGGGAGAGGGGAATAGGTGGAGCATTTCAAGGTAGGTCTTTAGCTGCTCCAACGAATCGAGTTGTCTACGATACCCAAGCATGCAAGTCTTCGGGAATGGAATCGACCTGCCTCCCTTCGGTCTAATGGCCGCGGGAGGGGAAGGGCGCCGAGTGCTTGCTTGCAAGAATAGACATCGAAAACTCACTCTCAATCACAGCCTGAAGTGGGGGTACAAGGGCGGATTTCGGGTGACTGTGAAAAGCAGAGTCCTTTGTGCCGGCCGGTAGTTCGATTGATTGCTTGCTATCAGGGCAACTATTCGTGTTTGTGTGTTTCCAATTGGTCATTCTTAAGAGTTCACCTTCCCTTCCAAAGGATAGTTCAGTGAGCAAGGGCTTGCTTTCAGCATTTGGAAGGGGAGAGGAATGACCGGATCTCTATCCATAGTTGTCTGTATCGATATAGATCCTCCGGCCGGGAAGAAATCAAGAAAGAAAAGAATACAGCTGCAATCAGTAATAGAAATGCTTTGAAATCCCTATCCCTGAGCTCATATCTGTCCGTCCATCTATTTACTTAATATCAACTGTGTTCTCCCCGGCTCCGATACTTCCTCTTGACCGGCGATCAAACGAGGGTACTCGCTAAGGAACCTCTCCTCTAGCTCCTCGACTGGCAGTTCCGCTTCCAATTGATTGGTTTGTTTGTTTGACACGGGCCCGCCCGAACTCCTGGCTATCGGAACACATTAGGAGAGGGATGAGAAGAGGGCGACCTTATTCATTGGTGCCTTAACCACGCCCATATCCAGCCATTGCAGAAGAATCAGTCGATCAAAATGGGGTATAGTTGTATATAGATATGTGGTCGTTTACCCTGGGAAGTGAAAGCCTTGACATCCATCCGATTCTCATGAGTATCCCGACCTCTCTGCTCTGGCAAAACTTTCTCTCTTTTGGGTCGGACCGGAACCGGCAAACACTTATTTGATTCGATCTAGCTTTAAGCATGGGATGAAATCCACTCGACTAAACTGCTTCTGCTTTTGCCGTTCAGGATGGTAATAATTATATAATACAGTGAAGCCTCCGCCCCGTAGGGGACTCGGTCATAAGCAGCATCGAGAAGATTCATCAACACATAGCTGGTAGGTGTACGCAAAGCCATTTGACTAGGGAGAGCTGTATCCAAACATGAGAAATTCCTTCTAGACCTGCATTTTGGCACCAATCAATTTCACTCCATAAACCGATTGAGGAACCTCAAAACCGACGCCAGACAGGACTGCAAAGTGACGTGAAATATCCTGTTACCAGTAACCAAGGGAGGCAACCTTATGAATGAAGGATCGTGATATTACATAAGTAGTAACGAGTGGGCGGATAGAGGGAGGAATTGAGCTAGTCGGTTGGGAGACTCTGTTAGTTATTTTCCGAGGAGAGGTTCGAAGAACCAAGAGGGAAGGAGACAGCTATCTTGAGAACGAAGGAATGAACCGCTAGCGAACAAGAAGTGGACTATGCCCACCTATCTTTCTAGAGTTCTTTCAAGGCCGGGACAGATGTCCGCGCCTCGGGGCCCCTCAGATTCAAGCATTCGATCGAAGGGCTTTAAGCTTAGTCAATGCTCAAAGGAAAGAAAGGAGACCCCGATAGTTTCTAGTAACCTTTCTCAAGCGATCCGCGGGAGAGACATCGTGAACTTCTCTTTCAGCCAAGGCAGTATAGGATGTTATCCCACCGCTTAAAAAGCTTTTTTATGGTCTTTTAGGTCGTTTTCCCCAAACACACCCCCCGTAGAACTGTAACTGAAAGAGGAGAAGCGGTCGAGAAGAGGTCTGACCATGCTTACCCAACTAACTGTCCAAGCTCTTAATTACTGGTTCCAAGCTCTGGATGACTGGTCAAGTGGATCTTTCATTCGAGATTCCAATCAAGAGTAGGATCGCAGGAAGAAATCGATCAGGAAAGTATGAGTCAAGCGGAACCTCTTCTTGGGCTGGTGGATAGGGTATACACTGTAGCGCGTAGATGGGAGATGGTTTCGGGGATCCCTGCTCAAATGAAGTAGAGCGTAAGGAATGAGAGAACGTAGGGAGAAAAAAGAGCAAACACCTCTGGAGGATTGGGTGAATTTCCCTTTTGACGACCGGTCAATCCGGATTCTGGAGATTACCCGCTCCAATCATCGATTTCTGCATGCATTTCTACACTTCCCAGCGCTTTGATTGGATTCAAGATCGAAAAAAGAGAAAGAGAGAGATTCTTCGTGCTTGCTTACAAGCCAATCTTCGTCGCTCGTCAACTAGGCTTCGACCAAGGAATTCCCGGTAAGAGTAAAGATATTAGCACCGTAAATGCAGCGATCAGAATCTTTCCTCTTATGTCAATACTATATTGCTTATCCCTTCTGGCTTCCGCAATGGGTCCCTCACCTCAGAATAGAAAAGATATCCGCAAGCATTCTTCGATGAGTATAGGAGTTTGGTGCAAAATGATCTTGCTTAGTACCTTAGAAAGAATAGAGACTAACGAGAATAAGACAATGGTGAGGAGGCGGGTGAAGCCAGCAAACGGTTCGGTAGCAGCTCGGGATGTTACAGGGAGGCCATTAGCCATTCCAATTCCTTCCAGGACAAGAGTCTGAAGGTTATAAGTATGGCCTACTCTGGGTTGTCCAAAATCATTGAAGCAACTGGCCTATCCAACTACCCCAATCCCTTTCTGTTCGTTTATCTCTTTCCTTTCTCGCCTCCGAAACAATCATAAAGTCATGAAATGTTAACGCTGCGCCCTTGTTTCCGTCTCTTTATGACCAGCAAAACTCACTCGCGGGGACGGGGGCTGGGTTGGCTCTGTACCGGCTGAGGGCATTAGCACTCGACTGATAGGGACAGCTCAATCCGAGCTAATCTATCCGAGGGATGGCTCCATCAATCTATCTCTTGTCTCGGATTCAGTCTGATTCCCGGCTCCTAGGCTTTCCACCCGGTTGAGAGATGCGATGAGCCAAGCGCGTGCTGTTGGGGCAGGTGGGGAAGTTCCTATCTGCCTTCCGTGTCTATAACCGGCTACGTCAATCGAACTACTCGATTCCTTTGGACCGACTACTGACTGAGCAAGGGGAGCTCGGCTCGATTCTTGACTCGCTTTCTTCGGTTCGATAGCCACCACTAGTCGCAGTTGGGGGGCATGGGATTGACCCATTGATGGGAACAACGGAGGAAGGAATAGGTGAGCTTGCAGAAATCGAGGCGCCAGGATCAGACGAGAGAGATAGATATGAGTTTTCGTCAGCTGATTAGCTCCCATTGGGAACGGGACCAGCAGGGGATAGCTTTGATCGAGGAGTTGGGCTTTCCTTCGCCGATGAATCGAGAACATTATGTACCGATTCACTCGTTGGTTCAGAAGATGGATTGGACTTCGATCCTGGTTCATCGCCCGTCACCACCAGGAGAACTCTTTGGAGACGGATCAGATTGGTTCCCCCAAGATCAACAATAAAGAAAAAGGGGGTTAATAAAGTCAGTAATATGGTAAGAGACTTCTTCCTCCGGCATCTTTCTGCTGAGCTAGGGTAAAAGCTAAGTCAAGACTAAGTGGACTAGCTCCTCCGGCTCTTCTGGCTTGCTGCTCTTGTTAGGGCAGTTCGGTCTCTGAGACCGCCGAGTAGATGGCTTCGACCCCGGCCTTCTTCTAGACAGAGAGATTCCGGAATCCCTGCGCTCGCCTAGCCGCTACCGCTCGGGCTTAGCCTATCGGCAGCCCTTCGCTTCAGAGGAAAGCTAACAAGAGGAAGAGGTTCTGCCTTCCTCGCTTGAATCGCTTGGATCACCAGCGGAGATGCTTCAGACTTTTGCCCACTGGGGTCTGCTTGCTGAGGAGGATATAGAAGCAGATTGAGTTGCAGGGAGAGACGGTTCAAGACCCGGGGAAACGTGATTGCTATGGTTTGCCAGCCATGTCCGACACATCTTGTCGACTTGAAGGATTATTACCCTGGCAATCGACTCGTCCTAACTCTCATGGCTTTTTCCACCACTCCTATTTATTGATTATCAATGTCAGTGGTGCACCCAATCCACTCTTCCGCTTCTTCCATTCCTTCTGAACGAGGCCAGTGCAAGGCCGTGCAAGGCTATTCGTTCCATCGTTGCTTAACAGCCATCCGAAGTGAAAAGGATTGGATCAGGAGGTTGCCTAGCTCTGTCAGTGATGGATCGTCCTGCCCAAGCCATGAGAGGAAGGAGAAGTCGATGGGAGTGAAAGACCTGGTCGCCCTTTCCCCTCCCCGGGATTCACTCCTATTTTTGGATTATCCACTCGTTCGTCCTCTACCGCCTACCCCGAATCTACTGGTTTGGGTGCAGCCTCTGTAGTCACAGAAGAGAAAACAAAACGGAATGAAAAGGAAAAGAGAGGCGGGGTGACCCAATCTTCCTGCCTCTTGGCCAGAAATCCGAAACTCCGGTGGATGGATAGGAAGGTTTAGAGAAGCCCTCGCCTCGATCTCTTGCTGTCTTCTCTTATCTCCCCAGTGGGAAGGAAGGGAAGATGATCTTGATTGGATGGGTGGAACCAATAGCGAGAATCCTGGGACAGACAGCCACAAGAAGTGTAGAGACAAGGCTTGGCCGCTCTATCTAGTGATGTTCCTGAACCCGCATCCCGAAACTGGATCGGTACGTACGGTCCGTAAGCTCAATGAAGCAGAATCTATCAACTCCGTCTACCTGAACTTCCCGGGCCTGGTTCGATCGAATCGATAGCTCTGCGTATCCGGTCCCGGGCGGGAGAATTGAAGCTGTCTGTCTCGATTCCTGTCCCCCCTCGGCCATCTCTTGAAAATGGATTTGAAGGAACATCATGCGATCTATTCGAGTTATCTATCGGTTTCCTCCCCCAGGTCCCCCGGCGAAAGAAAGGATGACGGGGAACATAAACAGGATCTGTAACAGGCTGTGCTCTTGGTACTGCAGGTCAAATAACAAACTCGACCACTGTTACGAAACAAGGCTCAGGTTTTTCTTCCAAACTCGCGGACTCTTCAGTCCAACTCCCCATTCTTCGTTGAACTCAGTAGAAACCGAAATTGCGAATGGATAAGCATCATGTTCCTCATCATTTCGAGGGTGGTGATCATGTATAGCTTTACTGAACCTAGCCTCTGAATGATCCACTAAACATTTCACTCTTTTCGACCTGCCTCTGAAAGCCTACCTTTTTTATCAAATGAGGGAAGAGTTTGGGGCTGGGCCTTTAAGCCCGCCCAGATATCCCCTAACCTCTGGCTCTGTCAGCCCTGGTGAATCAACCAGTGATGAGAAGAAGCATCTTTAGTTTTTAGCCTCTCTTTCCTTGGATTCTGATTTCGATACCGATGATGCCTCGGCCGAGATTTTCACCTTTCAACGAAAGAATAGAACTGCATTTCCCCGGTTTCTGCTGACTGACCCCTCCCGGATAGCAGTTACGAATGAGGCGGAACAAGTCTAGTGCAGCCCAAACATTGACTGGAACCTCCCGCCTCCGACTTCCTAAGGTGTAATGAAGATCGATTCGTTATTCCTTGGCTTTAAGTTTCCAGTTCAGCATATGGTTGAGCTGAACCCCCCTCCGACTGCCTTGGCGAGGCATTAGACTCCGACTGCCTTTGATGAATCCCCAATAATAGTTGATGAGAAGCCCCAGCCCATGAGGGAGCTCTATCCGTAGATTCAGTGAACCCTAGTCTTTCAAGCCTTCCCACGATGAATGGTTTCCCTTTCAAAAGATGGACTGACTTCCGGGAAAAACGCTCATACAAACATCTATTGAGTTTAGGGCAGATCGGTATGATCCCCACAGTAGAGTCTGTTGCATCTGGAGAGTCCTATTCTTCCCCTGAGGCAGCAGCTCTACCCGAACAACGAACATGTTTTCCCCCTCCGGGAAGAGGATTGAATGAGTAAACTTCACACTGCTGAGAAGTGGGGTTTGATCCAGGAGTCTTTCATGTCCGTAGGAGCGCCACTCGACCATAGATAGGGGTTGATAGAACCACTCGACCTACCTCTTAGCTGCTGTCGCTCGACGATGCTTCCGGCTGTCCCTATCCCGTAGATCTTCCCGCACGACGGCTATTCCTCTCTCGAGGGGGGCTTCAGTTAACGAAAAATCATGAATATCCGACTTTGTCGGGCAGTCTCAAGACCCTTCACCCACCTGGATGAGCCTTCCTGTTTCGAATGCGGACTTGATCCTTTTTGTCGGTCATCGGTCAAATCTCTCCTTTCCGTTCCAGCTCTCAAGCAGTTCAGAAGATGCATCCCTCATTCAATCCCCTCCTTTGCTCCTGCTTCCACCTCTCCCTATGCTTCTGCTTTCTCCGTCTATGCCTATGCCTCAAGGGATGGATCCAATTTCCTCTCCTTTTATGGAATCGTTGATACATATGTTACGATGCCTTCGGATGAGGGAGGCGAGAAAACCCGGATAGGTTTGGTTTAGGATATGACTCTCTTGATGGGCCGAATGGTGAAGTGGTCTGTCTGTCGCAGATCGCGATATATCTGGCGAAGAAGTAGAAGTGGAGTCCCAACCCCCGGGAAACAGACATCACATTCTCTGTTGGCAGTAAACATGTTCTCACCCTTCACTCTCAACCAATGATCCCGATGTTCAGGGAAAAGAAGAAAGACTCGTCTATCCGCTAGTTCAATTTCCCTCTCCCGGATCGGCATGAATTACAGAGTGGATTCCTCCCTGTCGATTGACATTGCTGGAATAAGGAAAGGCGGATAAAAGACGGGATTGGCGACTGGGTGGGCGGTACTAAAGCTTTGGGGTCAGAGGCCGGCCGCGTTCCGGGATCTTCTTTCCAGCCGACCAGCTATTTATGAAAGGGAGTTGCTTCTTCCAAGGCATGATGAAATTGACTACCCTAGCAATCCAGGAGCCGGAAACCAACTAATAGATAGTCCATGCGTCCCGGGATCAGCTTCTCTCCCCCCAGCCTTGAAATGCATTCGAGAACTGGTTCAGGCAACCAACTTCAGAATTGATTCGCCACTCAAGGCTATGAAAGGCAGTTGAAAGCTCTGTACGTGTTCCCAGAAGTCGTCTTGTCCCAGCATGAGCAAGTGTGTCGTATTCCCGCATCGGCGGGATAAAAGCCAATAGCGTCTGTCGGAAGGCGGCATAAAAGATTCTATTTCGGGGCCCATATTGAAATTCTCAGTTGTTAGTCGCCTCCCCACCAGTAGATTCATTTCCCTCATACAGCTTAAATCCCGAATCCGATCAATTATGGCAAGGGGTGGTCCTCCATCTGTCCCAAGAATTCCTCCAAACCATCTCTACCTCCCGTCTTGAAGGCTTCCTTCCACCCGAAGAAGATCTAATTATTCGTTAAGGCTAATAATGGCTTGCTCGACATTTCGGAAGCCTTCCGGCCGGTATTTAGTTTGCTATGCCAGTTGGAATAGAAGGAGCACTAAAGCACAGATTGCCTGGCTTTCTCGTCAAATGAGTTCCCTCGCTTGTTGCAGCTCCGACCGGGGGATAGAGACTACTTCATGCGCTACTTCAACATCTCCTGCCAACGGGTAGGCCCATGAAGGGGTTTTCAAGACCCTGCTTTTTCCTTTCGGAAAACGTGAATTCGTTAGGTGGGTCATCCCTCCCTGGTCGCGAGTAGCTCAACTGTCGGTGGGACAGCTCCCATTTGAGCAGTGGTGTCCGGCGAAGAGCCGATTCCGTCTGGAGTGGGTTTAGGAGGAAAAGAAGATCTTGATTCGGCAAGTCATTTTATTGTGAATGTGAAAAGCTAGTATCGGATCCAGGAACGGATGGTTTGATCACCCCAATGAACGGTGTACGGTGGATGTATATTCATTTCTCTGGACACCATTCCTTTCTGAGGAGGGATGAGCCTACTGATCGAAGTACTCTGGCTCAAAAAGTGGTGGAAGATTTCTCCTACTGCCCGGTGAAGATCGTTTTTTTTTCTCGTCTTTTTCTCCTGCATTGATTTATCAATGAAACATTGATAGGGGTAGGCGATTGATTCGTTCCTCTCCTACCAACTTCTCTACCTGGGCAACCCACCCCATCGGATAGGAGATACCCTACTGAGTATTGAAGACTGATCTTTTGATCCTATCTCTTTCCTTAGTCAATTCAATACTTCAGAAGTTATCTAAGCGCCTTCCAATAGACTTCCTTCCTTAACTGAAGACTCTTAAAGGGAACAGATCCCATTGGTATCACCTTTCTTTTCTTCCGGTCCGGTCCGGATAGCTTGACCTACTGGAGGGGAAAGCCTAGGACTGAATGAAGCCTTTAGTTGCAGTAGACGATCAAGAATACCTTTCTCGATATCCGAGTATTATATTATCTTATGTCTTCTATCTATAGGTGGGAGGACGGGGAATAAAGAATCGATAAGGAAGAATGATGGGCAGGAAGCCATTATTGTACTAATACAAGAACCACCTATTTGTTGAAGACTTTTTTTTATTTTTACAAGTGGGTGCCCCGACTCTTTTCTTTTCTTCATATTCCCCGGTGGATAAAGCTCTTATTGGACAACTACAGGCAGATTTAGGGAAACTACTTGATTGTTCTTCGACAACGAAATCAGTAACACAATCGGAGTGGGCGGTCCCTCTGTTCAAAGATGAAAGATTCCCCCTTCCCTTTCCTGACTTTTAGTAAGAGATGTTCCTGGGCTAATGCACCTTTGCTCAACTTGAAGTCGAGGAATGCGCATACATATCTATTCTATCCTTGAAAGCCCAAGACCCGCTTTCGGGCGATGCCGATTCCTACTTCCCAAACCCAAGACCGACTTTAGCCATCTATTGGGCCTCCCCCCATTTTTGAATTGGTGTCCTCGAGGGGCGGTACACATGAGAACCAACCGAAAAAGGGGCAAACTCATTCCATACTAGCATCGACCACCCACAGCGGGAATGAAAATTCCAGGATTCTAATTCCAATCAGTTCAACACTTGGGTTGGGTCCTCGGGTCAGACAATCCAACCTTGAGGGAAGGCACCGTAGCAACATCCTTATAACATTGGGCACATTTTAAACACAGAGAAGGGACACCTTTTCCCAACTGACATCGTAGATCCAATAACACTTGCGACTTACGAGGCGGGGAAGATCAACTCGTCTTTACCTTTTAGTTATCATACCATGAGGACGAGCAGTCGACTATGGTCTTTGTTCATAGACCCTATTCTAGAGCCTATATCTAATACCCTTTTATGCCCCTGACTTTCATGTAGGGAAATCTCTCCATATATAAAATTGCTTATTCAAGTACGGCTGCTTTCAGGTTACTACTATAAAGAGGTAGTTTGCTCCTAGCCATACTCGACTACCTTATACGTCTTCGATGTCACTGACTTTCTCACTTGAATCGGCGAAGAACCGAAGCCTTGTCTTTGTGAACCCCTTCTCTCACCTTTCAGTACAAGGAAGGTGTCCATCTATGGGGCAATCCATCCTAACAAAACCAAAACACCCATTTTAAACGGGATCCACGAGAAAGAAGAACAAAGGCACATCACTACATATAAGATAAGAAATCGGGCACTCAAGACGGGAAAGAAAAAGAAACCTTATTGAGCGGGAAGCGCGGGCAATCCCATGCTTGTTCGCTGCAACAAAGGAGATACCTCAGGGAAAAGCCTGACTCTATTCCGGACTTTATGCAGGAAGAGAGGCCCGGGTATCGCTACATAGGCTAATAGGATAGGGCAGGGGAGGCAAAGCAACCTGACTTCAGGAGCTAACAGGCAATTACGGGAAATCTGAAATCCCAACCGAGCTACGAGAATCCCTCCTACTCCGCTTTTCTCAATTACTTTAGATAGGAAGCCCGGGCAAAAGACCTTAGGCAGCTAGGAGCACAGAGAATGGAGGACGCTTTCGGACATCAACAAAGGTGGGCGAGAAGGTGCTTCCAGACCTTATTATACCAATGGCAATGGCCGGACCTTGGATTCCTCCGTCACCCAGGGGAAGAACCAAACACGCCTACTTATTTCTTTATTTAAGGGGTCAGATGGGTCAAGCCGCCTATTATTTCTTTGTTACCAGATTTGGTACCAGCAAGGAAATTACCTCGGTCGGAGATCCGATAGCTGCAGAAGAAGGTGGACGTAGGAGATTCAAACCTATAGCTTTATCCCCTCCCCCTCCTAAAAATAAACCTTGCTAGCGGGCCTAAAAGCCCTTCTTTCTTACAATAGTCTCATTCTTATCTCATTCTATGGATTTAACAACAGACAGAGGGGACTAATGAACAAGAAGACATCTACGGCTCCCAACCCTCTAGGACTTTTAGAGAGAGAAGAGGGGAACTCACAGAAGAAAGAGTTGCCTGCTCCCCCGACACTCCCATGGACTTTGGGCTTGCTTTGTTTGGGAACCAAGGGAAGTCATCTTCATTAGACAGAGCAGGAGACAACCAGACAACAGAGCTGCTTCCACCTGTTGATAGGATGAACTTCACACCTAGACTGGAAGGAAGAGTTTTCGTTCCCGCTAACTGAGTAGAAGAAGGAAGTCCAAGGCTTAATCTGAATGGTGAGACGGAACTTCACTTCCACTGCACGGAACCTTCAACCAAGCTGGGAGGACTGATTCAAAGGCTCACCTATTATGCCACGTCGCAAAGTCTTCCTCAACTCTGATCTTTCTGATCCCACTCCACCGGGGGACTTCTGCTTTATGCCAAAAATGCTGTCTTTCCTCCAGTTGAATCGTTTTGTCGGTTCTGGTTCTTCGCCTACCAAATTCAATGGAGACCTCTGAACTCCAGATCTGGCCTTTCCCAATCCTGTCCCCATCCCAGGGCAGCGCTCAGTAGCAACCTCTCTTTGCAACCTATACCTCTAAAGTAGGGTTCTTGCCTTTCCGAGCTAGTTGGAAGCTATGCATCGTGAACTGCAGCGTTCATTGAACCCTTTCTTGCTTGGGCGCCTGCCCCTTCTTTCTATTCTCTAATCTCGTATGGCAGCTTTCAGTCTCATCTTCAGTTTCGGGACATTGTTCCTATGCCTCTTTGAAGTGAAGCCCGACTATCGAATGATTCAAGACATTTTATTTGATAAGAGAAATGAGACAGGGACAGCCGAATTGACAGAAAAGAGTCTGAACTTGTTGATCAACCCTCTTGGTTGAAGGTCCTACCTTAACTTAAGCTGGCGATCATGCGCTCACACTCGATCATGCGATCTTTCCATCCGACTACATTCACTGGGGGGTGAGGTTGTCCAATTGAAATTATGTGCCGCTCGTTGACATCTAGTTCCCATTGCCCGCTTATAGGTGTGAGAGATCTTCCTTCGGTTCTAGTCAAGTATGGCGAGGTCTCCTATTTCACTTTCACCAGCCATTGGTAACTCTAATCAACTTTCATTTAACGGCAGGCGAGAAAGGAGAGCAAGAAAGTCCTCCCCCAGCCTGGGGGTTTGGGGTTTCCCAAATAAAGGATAAGAACACAACAGGAAACAACAGAACACATTAGATTAGTGAGCTCTAAGCAAGCCAAAGCAAGCAAGGCAGGAACTAGTAATCCATTCAAGAGGACGACCCTAGAGAACTAAAAGGGAGGGAAGGAATTCTTAAACATACTCACAAGTGATCTACGACCATCCTAGATTGATAGAACCCTATAAAGAGGAGCTACTAACAAGAGAGGGATAGGATAGATAAAAGGCATTCTAATGCATTCCTTATTGCTCTAAACCTATAGATGAAGACGAGAAGACACAAGATGATAATAGAATAAGATAATCCGTCTTCTCGTCTGGATAGGAAGGGAGAGAAGGAAGGGAAGACACAGACTCACAATAAGAGAGACTTTCTAGCTATCCTGCCTACGCTATTCGATAGCAGACATACTCGATTAGGTAGCTACATGCGTAAACCATTTAAGAAAAAACCTTACCCCTGCCCCTCTTCCCGATCGGGCTATCCGGGGAGGTGTCCTCTATTGGGCAAGGAATGCACGACTTGTTAGCTCAGCTTGGATCAGGAGGGGTAAAGGCCTTATATTAAAGATATTAAAGAAGCGATTCTCTTACTAGTATGGGCCCAGCCCAAAGTCAGAGCGAGTTCTTGCACGAAATATCATGCTACTAGAAGCTCGTCCTACAGACGGTGCCTAGCTCTGCCTACTGGCTCCAGCTCCAGAGGGAAGATCACATAGAGGATTCGGAAAGCACTGGGACCAGTCCTGAATTTCATTTCATTAAGAAAGCCCAGGAGCCGCAGGATATTTCAACTTATAGTAAAGGAATTCTTAAACCTACAGGGCAAGCCAACTCACTTATCCTTATCGAGCTAGCAGTCACCTTAAGGGATCCCGCTTATTGACATAGACAACTGAGTCTCTTAATCAAAAAGTTGGGGGGCTGGCACAGAGGAAGAAAAAAGTGGGATCAGTAAGAGCCTCATTGGCAAAACTGGGATCGGTAATCCTTCTTTGATTTTGCTTTTTGCTAAACTGCTGGCGGTAAAGCCCTCATTGGCTAAGCAAAATAAAGCAGGTTTTTAATCCTCAAACCAAAGCGCCCCTTTTCGCCTCCGACTGCCAATAAGCGAGGGACAGCTCCTAATCTATTCCATTCTTGCCCCTCTTCCTCTCGCCTTCAAACCCTGCAATCTAAAGCCAGGCTATGGAACCCAAGACCAGGTGGGAACAGCAACCCTAGCTTGGTGGGACTGGGATCTCCTGCCTCCGCAGCTTTTGCTAAGACAATGAGAAGCTGGGTGTTGACGAGAGGGTCCGAAGGAGGTTAGATACAATTACTGAAGGCGAAGATCGGATAATAGTCAGTCTGATGCTGAAGCTTGGGATGACATGACAAAAGGTGTATCTCTAGAGACTGAACTTCCTGCTCATCCTACTTAAATTCTTGTGTTTCCATTGCTCGATCGACTCGATTTCAAGGCCATGCTCCGCCCAGCCCAGTATGGCGAATAGAGGTTGTTTAAAGGCCTCCGGAGTTTTAGAGAGGGATTTTCAGACTGGATGCACTGTGTCCAATATCATTCGGGGTGGAATTGACTTCGTTTTGGCAATGGGATATGTGGATTTCTCGAATCCCCCACCGCCTCAGTTGACTTAACTGCTTGAGCAGCCCGATCAATTCATCAATACGGGGAAGTGGGAAGAGTTGGCCTTGTGTTCCAGCCATCGCCAGGGTCTAACAGCAGAAGGGACAAATGATCGGGAATATTATTGAGGAGAGCGATAAAGGCACAGAGGGGTCAAGATCTCTATGGACTTCCCAGGGAGGTGGGGCAGTGGTCGAGTGTTCCATCACTTGTCCCCCCTTGTATTCCTCTCTCGGGTGTTCGGTTCGGTTGCTTGTCTTTCTATCAATGCATCTACAGCCGTTCGGAGCAGAGGTTCACCCCCGCTTATTAGAGATGGTATCTACGATTCAAGGGTTGCCCAGGGAGGTCAAATCTTGAACGCTAATACTTATTTACAACCGGTCCTGAAACACCTGTAAAAGTCTGCTGGGAATGTCGAAGTATCTTATTTATTTATGTATGAAGTCTCCTACTGGCTTGCTTGGCATCCTGCCTTGCCATCTCTCTTGGTCCTGCCGAGGGGAAGAGAAGAGATTGGGCGGTAGCAGGCAGGTCCGGGATGGGGACCGGAAATCGACGTGAAAGGGGTGAAATGGGAAGCCAGAGACGAGATTCATTAGTTGTGCCTACTGCCTCCCGGGGCTAGGCGTAGCAACGAACGAACGAATAGGGGTAAGAGGGCGGGGGCCACTCGGATCGGATTCAAGGACTGGTGCGAAAGGAGATGGATCGGTCGAGAGCTTGGATCCAGGTCATTGCTCCGCTCGTTCGTACTCCTTGATGGATGGATGGGAAGAAGATTGCTTGAGGTCAGCCGACGGGCCCGGTGCTCGCGTAGTGGCAAAGAGGTTCACTCAACAATATGGGCAGGATTCTGAGGAGACGTTCAGCCCTGTTGCTAAGATTACCACGGTTCGTCTCCTTGTTGCCATTGCTGCAGCAAGGCCTAGTTCCCTCTAGAAGACCTAGTCTGACTATAGTTAGTAGTAGTATAGATTAGTTAGATTCGTAGAACAGAAGAAGAGCCTTTACTTTCTATTCTATTAGTCAAGCGCTAGCACCCCTATAGAGTACGGATTTTTTCTGGATAGCTGCGAAGCCTTCAATGTTGGTATGGAGATTTTGCTTCCCGTTCGCTGAACAACCCCCCTGTTGCAACACTTAACTATGCTTTAAAGGGTGAACTCCACCTATTTTTGAGCTATTTAATTAGGCGATCCGAAAATCCATTTCTTTCTCACTCCCCTCTATCAGAAAAGGAGGCTTGGCTCTGAAATGGTGGTAAGGCAAGCTGTATGTATCTAGGTAGAAGTAGACCTAGAGCTCTGGGGCTTTAAGGGATAGGACAGGTTTGGAACCCTAACCCGAAGGTCACTCTATCCTTAATCCGAGTTAGACTATCACACACGAGACTAGCCTGGGCTCTCATCGAGACCAACTCACTTCTCTCTCCTGGTACCATTGCCCCGCCACTCTGCCTGTCTTCCTGTGGCCGGGTCATTCTTCACTCCTGTTACAAGGGAGACCTCTCTTCGCATACCGACCCTCCTGTTGAGTTCCATTTCTGGGGCGAAGCTGAGCACTCGAGACAGGGGCCTACCTACGGTGATTATTAACATGCTTTTCCAGCCCTTCCCACCTCCGGTCACATGAGCTTTCGAGAGCAATGTTGGGGTGAACCAGAAAAGTTTGGGTAGAGCCGGATCTAAACGATTTTTTATGTATGTCTCATGTCTTTCAGCTCAGCGGGATCCAGAGAAAGACAGACCTACCTACCAGTTCTAAGTGGCAAGATCAATCAAACAAAATAGGCTCAAGCTCAAGAGAAGAACCAGTTTTCTTCTTATTATATATCCCATCGTATACATCGTAATAGAACCCTATTTGCAAATCAGAAAGTACCCTCTCTATTCTTAAGTAGGCCTGCACCTTTTAGGTTATCCGGAATTACTAATGTGAAACCTCCACAAAGAAAAAGCTCCTTGGACTTCCCTATCCGTATGGCCGGCCAATCCGTGACAACCCCACAACAAAGAGTGAAATGCCAAGCCCTTTCTCTATTAAAGCAACAAGCATGCGCTCAAAATACCTCCGTTAACCCCAACCCACCTTGTTTGTGTACTGGAACAGCTACCACTTCCTTAGAGCAGCACTAACTTACCGCTCTCTACTATAAGAAAATCCAAGAAAGAGAATAGCTCCATAATAAAAAACTGCCCTTCCTTGAAACCATAATAAAATACGTATCTTTCTTTCTCACAGAGGAGCACTATGAACGTGAACTTTAGTGAGTGTGTAGAAGAACACTCTTTAGGTTAGGGAAAGCAGGAAAAGGAAATAGGTGTCCCAGCCTGCAAGATGCGGATCAATCTAGGGGATTAAGGGATCGAAGACGGAAGAGAGAAGCACCTTCTCTATACGAATCCAGACCAGTTATGCTAAAAAAAGCATAATTTCTTTATCTTTCTTTGAAGTCATTTCAGTCGTTTACTACTTTGCGTCCTTCACTTTTTGCAAGTCGTTCACTTTGTAGTCCTTCACTTTTTAGAAGTAGGTCCTTCACTTTTGAGTCAGTTAAGTCTGTTAGCGATCGGCTAACTGGGCACAGGCTAAGCTAGGCAAAGAGGCTATATAAAAGGACTCACTAATACGCTACAGGAAATAGGCAACACAAGATATGTTGATTACACTAGTGTAGGAGCACAGTCCCTTCAGAAAGTATAAGCCACTTGAGCAACAAAGAGCAGAAGCTGTACTCAAATAGTAGGCAGCAGACTTGAATGAAAATACCAACTTAATTAAGCAGTAGGCAAGTAGTAGGCATTAATATATCTCCCTTAGTATGAGCACCAGCAGCAGGAGCACAACAGCCAGGAGGTCAGCTATTTTTTTATTGAATCTATCTTTATGAATAGTAGCAAGAGCAGAAGGAGGCATGAACTATATAAGATATATGTGCAGTCGTATGGAATTGGAACAAGGGCGCAACATGAAAGGATTTATTTGTCTTTGATTCTTTCCTTTCTTTTAGCTTCCTTTCCTTGTGTCATTGAGTGCATTCTTACTTGCATAAGAGGAAGGTAAACTGACTTCAATAAGAGGAAGCAAGAGTAGGTCTTTCTTTCTTGAATTGGAGCAAGGTAGTTAAGCGACCTAAAGGATTTGTCTTTGATAACTTGACTTTAGCTTGACTTGAGTCGAGTATCTATTTTCATCTGAGCTCGACTGGAACGAGTTTGATCGTATCTTGACCATAGAAAACTCACTGTTCCTGATGTTCTCGTTTCACTTCGAGCTCCGAAGGTTCGCACGTGGGTTCCATAGATGCCAGATTCGTTTCCGATATGCGCTTCCGTTCCATCCGACTACACTGGACTCAAATGTGCTCTTGCGCAAGGGGCCCCCCGCCCTTTCCCCTTGCCCCTCTCACTCCCGAAGGAATGAGAGGGCCCCTCTTTTCTCCGAATCTGCTAAAAGTCAAATGGATCGGAATACGAATGAGATCAGAGACGCCATCATTGGGGCAAACGATGCAATAGCTTCGGTTAGAGCAAAGCCCAAAATGGCATAACCAAATAATTGTTTAGCCAATGATGGATTTCGCGCCACGGAATGGATCGAGGAACTAGGGACGTTTCCAATACCGACAGCTGCTCCCGCTGAAGCAATTGTAGCTGCTCCGGCACCTATTGATTTTGCACCTTCTAACATCTCGAGTCGAGAATTCTCGTCACGCTGCTTTTGCACTTCGCGTCTTTCTTTCTTCATTTCTGAATGGAATGTCGATTCCTCTTCCCCACGTTCCTATTTATCCAAAACCCCCGATAAGCAAAAGCAAGAATGAAACTGGCATACCTTTCATTTACTATTCTATCAAAAGGCGAACTCGGTCGCCTTTCTATGAAGGCGAGCAGCCCAGCCCCCCTGTTGCTTATAGTCGTAAGGGTAAGCGGTATTTCGCAATAGCAGCTCCGAGAAGCTGGGCTTAGGGTGGGGTGCGCCTCCTGCCGTCGTTTCAGTGACTCATAGGGCTTCCCTCAGCTCAGACTGGTGTCGCCACCTCTCCCAGGACCGGAATGATTATCCCTGCCCGATGGGTCTACATTCATCCCTGAATGTCGTCGGGTACTGTTCACTTCCCCGCCATTCTTGTAACCGTCACCTGTAATCCGCGCAGGTGTGTCCGCACCCCCTGGAGTGGACGAGAAAGAAAGGATTTCTCGGAGCCCCAGGTTCCAGACCAAGGAGTTCACTTTCCCGTATGAGCATTCGGTACATGTATAAGTCCGTGGAAGAGTCAAAGGGTCACCACTACTGAGGATCTCCCCCCTAATCTTAGATAGGTCGTCTGAGGGTTCGCCGCGGTTCATTGCTGTGCTTACACACTAGGCTACCCTTCTCCGAAAGCTCCGCGGGACCACCTACCACTAGTCTTCGGCCGGATGGGTTTATTGCACAAAAACGCCGGGACGCAGGCTCCCGCAGAGGGAAGCCCAACGAATGTCAGATGCAAAGCCCCGCACCTCATTAAGATCATATTGGCATACTCTCCCAAAAAAGAAAGAGCAGACCCCATTGAAGACGGGAGTGAGGTACAACAAGGCCATTTCCGTCCACCGCCCTTCTCACGGAGCCGTACGTGGACGTTACCGCTCATACAGCTCCCAGCCAGCAAGCTGTTAGCCTTCCTCTACAAGGAATGGAAGTGTGGATGAATCGACATTAAATAGAGGAATTCGGTTTTGATTTTCAGCAATAACATGATAAGAGCATCCCTTTCACAAAAACCTAAGGACCCCCCCCACCAGGTTACCCCCCTATCCTGCCACTTCAGCACCTTGTGATCTTTGAGAAGTACGAGCCCTCTCCTAGAATGTTTTTGTAGATTCCGAAAATTCCATGGTGGATCAGGACGAGAATGAATCCGGGAACCAAGGACATACTCATCCTTTAGCTTCTGCTCTCCTCTGGGGAGGGGTTTTTTATAGAGAGAGAGGTGAGTCGAGGGTAGCCTCCCGCTTGACCGATTCCTCGGAGTCGGAGGAAGATCTCTCATCTGATGACCCTGAACAAGAAGGAGCTGCTCTCGATGTGAGCAGCAAAAGAAAGAAGAGGAATTTGATGCCCCTGCAGCCCCCGGATAAGCCTTCAAAAAAAACACAACGGACCGGACACAAACAAAAGAAACAAGAAGAGGGCCATGATGATGATCCTATGTTCGTTTTCGCCCTGCCCCGATGATGCGCTCCTAGCTCGCGGAGCTACATACCGGAAAAAGAAAAAGACTCTCTCTATTACTTTGAGAAGAGAATCGTTGGTTTGACCGATGGACTACGTGGGAAATACGAGATCTAGGCAAGCCGCTACATGTTCTCCCCTTGCCCTTGAACGATAGAAGAACTACTTCTCTTCTCTTAGATACCGGTCGATCGGTTCGCATCTATGGTCAATCAATAGGTCCGCGGATCTATTCTTCTATACGAGAAATCGCCATCTCGTAGCACCACCACGACACCGATTCTCGTTCTTATTCCGAGCCCCCCCTGCCGTGACTTCGACTTATAGTATGATGAATGAGTGGAAAGATCTTTATAGAAGTCCCTGTCCGATCCAACCAAAGAGTTCGTATCGTATATATAAGAATCCCTTCTGCACAACAAACGAACGGTGCCGTTACAACACAAGAACCAGACGAAACATAGAGTATGCTACTTACCAAACTAAACTGCGGTAGAGGAGGCCCTCGAATCGAAAGAACACAGTCAGAGATAACCAAGAAGGAAACAAAAGAGAGTTTCCCCGGGAATCTGATATGGCAAGCACGGACGACCAATTGCGCTTGCAGGGTTTGTTGGGGGCATTGGACCAAGAATTGTCCAAACAACCAACCCACCAACACAACTGATGTGTCAATGGTGTGGATTAGGTTAGATGATTCCGGATGTCCGAAGCACAAGGTTTACCTTGTGGGAACAGAAGCAGACGAAGAGGAACCTACCGTGCAACCACAATGATTAGAAGGAGCCAAAAGTGCAGAAAAACAAGAATACCACAGACACAAACAAATGTTCGAAGAAGTTTAACGACAAGAGTCCCAGAGACACCAGCAGAAGACTGGAGAAACCAAACAAATCAAAGAAGTTGAAGACACCACAACAGCGAACCGCGATTCAGAAGGTACCATACAAAACCCTTCTTCAAGAAGGATTTCCACTGTCCAAGTGATTAAGACTCTTCTTAAAGAGACTCCAATTACTTACTGGAAGGGTCTGTCAGTTGTTTACTTACTTCCTTCTTTGATGAAAGAAAGGCACCGGGAGAAAACAAAGTAGCCTTAGAACAACCAATAGCATGTTTAACAAAAGTGGATCGAGAAGCATTCCAATGGCAATTGGTAACACAGAAACACACAAGAATTTTTGGAGGAAGAAGATAAGAATCAACTACTTCCAGGTAGGTAGGCGACCGCCACTATGGCCAAATTCCAGTTGAGAATGGCTGAGCTAAGGAGTATGCGGGGCATGCGACTTAGCCATAAAATAGTGATCAAAGGATGCTCCTATGTAGTCTTACCGATGACGAATAGAGAAAAGCAAGGATATTAAGCTTTCTTGGGACGACCATGGTTACATTTTGAGTATAGGCCATATATAACTCAACAAAAATTCTACTTCATCTTGGAGATGGTACGAAGATGGAAAGGGTAACATCAAGCTCTAGTTCAACCTTATTTATCTAGAAAAAACGGATGGATTTCATTTCCTCGGATGGAATTGGAATAGAACCCGAGGTCTATCGAAATACCAGAGGATGAAGCCTATTCAGATAGCAGATTTCTAAGACAGTCTTATCTATATCCAGCTACCCCCTTCAGGTAACACCTGAACAATCTAGAGGAAGCAACAATGCTGAAGCATTGAATCCCACACAGGAAGGAAACCATCACTTTTCTTTGCAACCAGCACACGGGGAGAACGATGGGAATACAAACTCCCTAGAAGCCCGCCGGAAGATAAACCAATTCTCACTATTCTATTGGCTTTGAATGCAAAGACCTAACTTCATTTGTTATATTCACTTAAGGGACCTTGACGGGCCTCCAGATTAACTGCTAACCTTAACTTATATATATATTTAACTGAGCAAGAAAACTCGCAAGAAAACGAAGAAGCATAAGCCCATTAGTAATGTAGGGCTTAGTAATGGCGCCAATAAATACTTAGTATTAATACTTAGTATTAATACTTAGTATTACTGAGTAATGGTAATGGTAATGGTCTTACTTAGTAATACGCGAAAGCCTAAGTCATTAATCTTAATACTTAGTCTTACTTAGTAATGGCAAGAAGCAACGCCCATACAAGAAATACTTAGTATTAATACTTAGTATTAATACTTAGTATTACTGAGTAATGGTAATGGTAATGGTCTTACTTAGTAATGTAGGGCGCCAATAAAGACTTAGTATTAATACTTAGTATTAATACTTAGTATTACTGAGTAATGGTAATGGTAATGGTCTTACTTAGTAATACGCGAAAGCCACTATAAGGAAGAAGCATAAGCCCATACAAGAAAGACTTAGTATTAATACTTAGTATTAATACTTAGTATTACTGAGTAATGGTAATGGTAATGGTCTTACTTAGTAATGTAGGGCGCCAATAAAGACTTAGTATTAATACTTAGTATTAATACTTAGTATTACTGAGTAATGGTAATGGTAATGGTCTTACTTAGTAATACGCGAAAGCCAACAAGCAAGGCCCATACAAGAAAGACTTAGTATTAATACTTAGTATTACTGAGTAATGGTAATGGTATTACCGAGTAATGTAGGGCGCCAATAAAGACTTAGTATTAATACTTAGTATTAATACTTAGTATTACTGAGTAATGGTAATGGTAATGGTCTTACTTAGTAATCCGCGAAAGCCAACAAGCAAGGTAATACTAAGTATTACTAAGTAATGGCGCCAATACTTAGTATTACTTAGTAATCCGCGAAAGCTCAATACGGGAACAAGCAACGGACGAGCGCCAATACTTAGTATTACTTAGTAATCCGCGAAAGCTCAATACAGGAACAAGCAACGGACGAGCGCCAATACTTAGTATTACTTAGTAATCCGCGAAAGCTCAATACAGGAACAAGCAACGGACGAGCGCCAATACTTAGTATTACTTAGTAATCCGCGAAAGCTCAATACAGGTAATAGCGTTAGCGCATCCGTTTTCTTGCTGCGTTAGCGCATCCGTTTTCTTGCTGCGTTAGCGCATCCGTTTTCTTGCTGCGTTAGCGCAGCCGTTTTCTTGCTCAAGCAAGGTAATACTAAGTATTACTAAGTAATGGCGCCAATAAAGACTTAGTATTAATACTTAGTATTAATACTTAGTATTACTGAGTAATGGTAATGGTAATGGTATTACTTAGTAATCCGCGAAAGCCACTATAAGGGAAGGGAACAAGCAACGGACGAGCGCCAATACTTAGTATTACTTAGTAATCCGCGAAAGCCACTATAAGGGAAGGGAACAAGCAACGGACGAGCGCCAATACTTAGTATTACTTAGTAATCCGCGAAAGCTCAATACAGGAACAAGCAAGGTAATACTAAGTATTACTAAGTAATGGCGCCAATACTTAGTATTACTTAGTAATCCGCGAAAGCTCAATACGGAACAAGCAACGGACGAGCGCCAATACTTAGTATTACTTAGTAATCCGCGAAAGCTCAATACAGGTAATAGCGTTAGCGCATCCGTTTTCTTGCTGCGTTAGCGCAGCCGTTTTCTTGCTGCGTTAGCGCATCCGTTTTCTTGCTGCGTTAGCGCATCCGTTTTCTTGCTGCGTTAGCGCAGCCGTTTTCTTGCTCGTTTTCTTGCTCCTTGCTTCTTGGGGTGAAGTTCTTTGGCGTGCCCCTGGAGCAGGGATGGCATAGGTCGCAGAGGCATAGGCACGGGTGGCATCGTGCATAGGTAGAGGCGTAGGCAGTTGACCGAGAGGCACATAGTTACCCAGCAGCACCTACTAACCCATAAGCGGGAAAAGCACCCGTAATAGTGACGCGTGTTCAGAGTTCCTGCACAATCCATCCAGGCATAGCATCCCTGTCATATCAATATTGATACCCAGCAGCATAGGCATGGGCACAGATAGACCGGTTCCAGTTCGTGATCCATATCCAGCCACAGTAGTCTCTGACCCAGTAGAACCGGACGCATAGCCAGATCCATGTCCAGATCCTCGTGAGCGTGATCGGGATGTAGTAGTTTCTCCGGCTTGTCCGGTGGTTCCAGTAGCATATCCGGCAGCGGGGGAAGCGTATCCTTTAGCAGCAAATTTAGGTGAAGACCCTTTCTGTTGATTATTAAGCCGTTGAAAAAGCGGTCGATCCTGTCTCTAGCAGTAGCATTTTCACCAATAGCATAGGCGGAGGAACTGCGGCAGTTGGTTCAACGGTTGATTCAGTATAATCCGCCATACCCTTCTTTGGTCCAGCAGTGGTGGATCGAGCAAAGCCAGCAACATACTTTTAAGTTCGAGATACATAGCCGGGTAGAGGCATCCTCACCATGTTCAAGCTTTCCTTTTCATAAGAAGTCTATTTAAATTACCCGACCCATATGAATTTGATTGAAGGAAGGTCTTATTATCGCTTAGCGCTTGTGCTAAGGAAAGTCTTAGTATATTCTTTTTAGGCAAGACCCGCGCCTTGCAAGACCAACATCTCTCTCGTTCTCCTGATCCGTCTGAATTTGTATCACACTGAGCAGCCAAGACCAGGAACGGAATCTTCTTTCTGTTCTGTACCCATATTCCATTGTTCTAAACCAGTTGTCAATTGAGCTTGTTGCTCGTCTTAAACGACTATCCTTTCCTCTTTTTTCTGCACCAGGATGATCAACTACATATTTTCGGCAAGATGACCTGCATGATGCTTTCAGGCAGTCCCGGCTTCATGATCTCTCTCTAGTTTAGAACCAGCCGTTTCCCTTCGTCCTGAACCAAGAACAGATTGTTTTCGAACCAGGTTTAGAATCCTTCCTTCTATGCCTAATGTACCGAAGTCCAAGTGTTGATGTTAGAAAGATTATTCTTCTCCGAGATCAAGAGATTCATCTGTCTTCTTCTTCTTCCTATTTTGATTATAATAATAAAGAACATATCGAGCTAACTAAGTAAACAAGCTAAGCTTCTCCTCTATACGCCGTATATCAATGAGCGAGGGCACTAAACGAGCGATTCAAGCCAGATATCCATGAGAGTGAAAGCACGGACGAAAGCGAGACTCAAATGATTGATGCCTCTGCCCCCCTCCTGATGAGACCTCCTGACGGGATACTGTACTTTTCGAACTATGATGCTTCGAGACCAGACTCAACCAGGTCACCTGATCGAGATGAGTAAGTCGATACAGTAGGGTTCACAGTTCAAACAAAGGATTCACAAAGGGGCTCCAGGGGCTTTAAGCTGGGAAGTACTGATGTGGGTTCCGAGGCCTGCTTCTGAACCAATACCAGCCTCGCTTTCTAAGTCTTCTTCTCGGCTTGCCTTATTATTAGAGAAAGGGGCAGGGGCTGGCGTTGTTCTCTAATCTTGATAATTGAGTGAAGAAGTTCCGGTAAGAGCCATCCTACACTATGAAACCATGCTGCATCGGTGTTTTCAGGGCCTGGAAGGCCTATTAGATTAGGCCAGGTTCGTAGACTGGGTACATAGAAAGGGGGGAAGGGACGCTAACAAGTACTAAAAAAAGACTTTCCACAAGGTCTTATTATCGCTTAGCGCTTGTGCTAAGGAATGGCTCGATCTTCTTATTCAAGGATTCTTCTGCCTCACAAGTGCCGGGCGATCCCGACCGCACCGATGCGGCTTAACCATCGTTTATCCACAGATGCTACTTTGAAACAACTTGGAGGGGAACGCATCCCTTAGAAGCTGCATGAGCACTTTAACCAAAGAATGTAGGTCATAGCTAAATAAAAGGAGCATTACTTCGAACCAACAAGAAAGAAATCCAATTTGGAGTACTAACCAAAGGAGTGGCACTTGAAACGTAGAAAGACCAAAAACCCAGCCTCTTGCTGAACGAGATTCTCATTCTCTTTTCCAAGCCCGGTTATTGAACCTATGCTCTACTCAATCCCAAGTACCCATATACGCTACCTTCCTTGATCGACCCAGAATGTACTATCTCTAGCCGTGAATTCACTACACGAACATTTCACATATGAAAGATAAACGAGATCCATTGCACAAGTATGCTATTTAAATCAATCCATGCTATCCGCTACACAGGCATATTCTACCCACTACACAGGGTTATTCAATTCCGTTTGATTCAAGACAAGAAAGGGCAGGAACGCTTCAAATAGACTACAGTGGACATATTATTCAGAGAGCCGCATAGACCCTCGATTTAGTTTAGAAACAAGAAGATTACAGCCTAGTAGTTGGTGGAGGCACTAAGTACCCTTGGGGTATGACGAAGGGCTACAGCTATGCATAGGAAGTCTCAGTTAATGGGATGCCGGGTTCCCTTTGAGTGTAGAAAAGCTGCTGCTCGACTTGAATTGAGGCCTCTTCCAATCGCCATAGTGAAACTTCAGATTAGCCCTACTCTACTAGATTAGCCATAGCTAATTCGATAAAGGAGGGGTGAAAGACTAAAATTTCTATATATGTAGAAAGGAGTGAAACAGCTTGACCATAAGGGAAAGGACACAACCTTTTTAGAAACAAAGACTACGAGACTTTAGATTATCCATCCACTGTTACAAGAATGGTATGTGCCTCCATTAGGAAGAGAGGGAGAATTTGACTCAGTTTCGGTTGAAGTTGGCTTGCTGGATCTTGGAGTTGAACGTGAATAATTGTGAGAAATTACCCCCTTGTGTATCCTTCTGTTCCTAAGGGAAGGGGCTTACTCATATAAAAAAGAAAAAAGAAAGTTTGCACTTAATCTATTAAGGTATTTCATTCCAATCTTCTGATCTTCAACTATTCTCACCCCTCGGAGTCTAAAAAGATGTGTATCTTGCTATAGGAGCTAAAAAGGTTTGATTCCCTTAAGCAGCCCCTACTCCCAACAAGAGGCGCTAGGTACTGTCTTCAAGTGCCTCTTACAACCCGGACGCTTCTCCTAGTGATGTTAATATCATTCACTCGTCCTGTAGTTCTTATTTGACTCCAAGATCTCAATGCAATTTGAGGCTCGAGAGACCTGTAGTAGGTTTATATCCCTCTAGAATGCCTTATAAGCCCTTCTATCTATCCCTCTCTTGCTAGTAGCTCTCTTCTTTCCTAGTAGCTAGCTGGTTTGGGAAGCTAGTAAAGAAAAGAATAGATTAGATTGGATCTTTCTTCTTTCCTTTGGGAGTAATATGTAGCTAAAGCGTCCTTCCTGTACTTGGAGAAGGACTCACCTCTTCTTGTTTGCCTCGAAAAGGCTAGCTCCAGTAGCAGAACTCAGTTTAAGGTTATAACACAATTTGGTAATATCCAAAAGATCAACCCAATTGTGTTGATTGGCCGCAATCAAATGTCTCAAATATTCTTCTAAGAGACCATTCACACGTTCTGTCTGCCCATCGGTTTGAGGATGGTTAGTCGTAGAGAAGTTTAGTTTAGTTCCTATTAACTCAAACAAAGACGTCCAAAAACGTCCTGTGAACCGAGCATCCCGATCACTCACCACATCAGCCGGTATTCCCCAGTACTTTACAACATTCTTGAAGAATAGATCTGCGGCCACCTCGGCAGTACATGCATGTGGGGCGAGGGAAAAAGAAGCATACTTGGAAAAACGGTCGACCACCACCATAATCGACCACAAATCCTTCACCTTTGGTAATCCAGTGATGAAGTCCATAGATAAACTGACCCATGGCTTCTCTGGAATAGGTAACGGTTTCAACAAGCCGCTCAACTTTGTCCTGCTGACAAAGAAGACAGGTTTTTACAAACTGTTCAAAATCATCCTCCATGTTAGGCCAATAAAAACTTAAGGAAAGGAGAGCCAGGGTTCGTTGCTGACCCGGATGACCCGCCCATGGAGTCTCATGATTCTCGCTCAGAAGTTTACTACGAAAAAACTCACAACTGTTGGAGACATAAGGTCGTTGGTCCTTAGCATAGAGGACGGAGTCCTCTACCCAAAATCGCCGAGTGACTCCCTATCTCACTTGTAGAAGAAGGGAAGTCACCACATCTTTCTCGGTTTCAGCCCTAATCTGTTGGAAGATATCGCCTTCAACCTGTACCAATGGCGAACACTGAACCACAGGAAGAAAAACGCGAGTATCGGCCACTACATTGGTCTTGCCCACTTTAGATTTCAAAGTACAATCAAACTCTGCCAACTTGCCATCGGGCTTGTTTTGGCCTAAGTTTCTTTTGAGTATCAAAGTAGCTCATTGCAACATTATCTGTCTGGATTTCAAACTTCCCACCCAATAGATAATGTCTCCAAAGCCGCAAGCAATGTACTACAGCAGTCATCTCCTTTTCGTGAACAGTAAAACGCTGTTCCGTCTCATTAAGTTTCCAGCTTTCGAAGGCCACCGGACGACCTTCTTGCACTAAAACAGCCAAAATAGTCCGATCGAAGGCATCCGTTTCTACCTTAGCACAAGCGCTAAGCGATAATAATACCTTGAACTGTTTATCAAATTCAGAAAATTTGAGCACTGGTTCGCTCGATATTGCTCTCTTCAGCTTGTCAAACGCCATTTTTAAATCAGGAGACCAGAACCATTTCTGGTCTTTCTTCAATAAAGAAGTCTGTTAACACTACGACTTTCTTCGAATAACCTTCAATAAGAGGCCTATAACACCAAACCCAAGAAAGATCTCAATTCAGTGACCTTAGTGGGCGTAGGCCACTCAAGAATAGCCTTGACTTTTCTTTCTGGCAACCCCCAATACGATGTCCCAAAAACTGCATCTCTGTCTAAGCGAAGTTTTTCCTGCTTCAAATCAAATTCATGCTCACAGAGCTTAGCGCTGAGCTACCATTCCTCTGATCTAATGCCCCCCTACTAATAAGGCCACTCCTCTTTGCTTGCTTGCATCTTCACTAAATACGAGCTCCTAGGCCGTTTTCTTCGCATGTTCCGATATTTCCACGAGTAAGTTCTTTCAAAACCTAGGGTAAGGCGCTTATGCTCTTTGATTGAAGCAGTATCGGGTGCAGTTTCCGGTTGAAGTAGTAAGCAGGTGTTCTCGCACCGCCATCCCGTAAGGAGTGGAGTCAGGGGCGCCCTTTATAATATGCATGCAGTCATTAGACATTATATGGTATGTGTAAAATGGTAGTTTAGCTGAGTAAGTAAGAGGAAGAAAAGTCTATCGATATTTACCCTATGTCAACAGCCATGACCTCAAGTACATCAGGATGCACAGAAAATGTGAGCTTTCTGGTTTCGGTGGAAGGAATGGCTTCTTTCTTGCCGGAACAATAACACCGGTTACAGGCGCGTAAAGCTTGCCTGCTCTTTTGGAGTTGATGAGCTAATTCCCCGATCACTAGGGCACAATATTGAATTATAGGGATTAGTACCTGCTTCGAATGAATCTTGTGAGGGGGTCTGCTCGAAGAGCATAAAGCCCGAAATGTGTACCGGGGGGCAGATCTTTCTTGGGATGAATAGCGTAATTTCTCAACATTGCCAGGTGAAGAGTCCACCTCTATTACGCGGAGAAGTTCAAAAAGATGTAAAGATTCGAGCTTCTGGTCATAAGAGTGCTCTCTGGAACAGCCAAGGACTGAAAGCAGGAAGAAGGCTGGGCTGACATTAGCTCTACAGAAGTACAGGCCTACCCTAATTATCATAGATAGGCGTACTTCGAAAGCTTATAGGCTTCGATAGAGCGATTGGAATCTGTGACTCATCAGATGGAGGGCCAGCATATCAACAGAAAAGGACAAGCCCTGCCCTCTTCTCTACTCTTAAGTTAAGTGTATCAACATGGATAAAGACATTCGCTAGAAGAGAAGGCATTCTAGCCAGCTGATCAGAACATGGCTACGTTGTTCAGAGCCGGGCTTCTCATTCCTCCACTTCTCTCATCTCGCTTGTCCGAGAGTGCTTCGGATGCTGTATTCGACTTGATTGATGCTTTTCATAGCGCAATTTCTTTTGTACCCAGAATCTTTAGAGATCCGGTTCACTTTCCTTTCTTTCTGCCACGTATTGAATTCATTCTAACTACTGAGATCTCTCACTCTCAGGTAATAGAAGGGCAGGAGAGGGAGGAGCGACTGGGCTTGGGCTCTCTCGATCCATAGCAACTGGGAGAGGGGATGGCGGAACTTAAACCAGTACTTGCATTACTACTATATTACATGGCCGGTTTAAGAATTCCTTATAGAGATAGAGCTAGAAGCGCGGTTAAGCTATCACGCTTAGTGACTTCAACAAACTAGCACCCTAGGGAAGAATCTTGGTCCAACCCGAAAGGAGTGAAACAGCTTGACCATAGGGAAAGGAAAGCTACTTTAAGAAGAAAACCGAGGGGTTTCGTCTTTGAATAGTTACCCAGGAAAGCAAGATGCTATGGAAGGAGGGAAACCCGCTAACTACGATTTCATAGTTACCTTACCCTGGTAAACCCGACACCTATGAGGATATCCGGGGCATTGTCCTCACTTTCGGGAGAAATGCACGACTTGATAGCTCATCTGCAGCCCTTCTCTTGCTCGGGCGATAGAAGCACACTCCAGAGACCTGCCCACTTAGTGACATAAACAAAGAAGCTCCCTGGGGCAAGGAAAGTTAGCCACCTCTTTCACCCTCGGAGGGGTTTCCTTCGATAGAGGATTGGGAAAGGCATTACTACTATATTACTTGGCAGGTTTCAGAATTATTCCACCTCGAGGGATCGATGTGGGAAGGGGACTTTCCACTATATGAGCTAGGAAACCCCGTCTTTTGAATGAATTAACAAATCTTTTCCCTCCGTGGAGTGAGATCATCACGAGAAGGTTTTAGAAAACCCGGGATTTTCGCTTAAAGACCGATTTATCTCCGTAGACTCAGATAAAAATCGAATCGTTTTGAACGTCTTTTTGGCTTAAAAAGACGCGATTTACGAAAGAACAAGAACAAAGAAGAAGCGGGGAAGCCTTATTCAATCAACTACAATAAGAAGAAGGACAGGCCTGCACCTAGGAAGAAATCCAAAACGTCGAGGGATCGGCTTGGCTCACAACCTCTTATTTATATTACACAATTAGTTGTGGACATAGTAAACCTCCTACTAAGAGAGGGAGACCAATCTCCAGGAAAGGGGAAGCTACCTACCCTTAAGAGCTAGGAGCACTCTTAGGCGATCCTGCTTATTCACGTGAGCAAACTAGATCCCGTGGGGTAGAAAGGGCGGACCCTTGGCCTTGGGGACAAGAACAAATGGCGCGAATGAGCAAGCAGCCTTCTTTATTGAGCGGGAAGTGCAGGAAAGGCCCAGCAAGAAAACGAAGAAGCATAAGACCATTACCATTACCATTACTCAGTAATACTAAGTATTAATACTAAGTATTAATACTAAGTCTTTCTTGTATGGGCTTATGCTTCTTCGTTTTCTTGCTCCTTGCTTGTTCCATCAAGAGGTATATCGTAGAATAAGGATATGCAGAAAAGCAAGACAGAAGCACTTATAGCTCATTAAGAAGAGAAGCAAGAATACTGGAAGCGAATAAAAGCTCGCTCTTTAAGATAAGAAGCTAGAATACTTTCCGCTAATGAATGCGAGTTGTAAAGTAAGTCAGGTAAGTAAGACTAGCTCGACAAAAGGGAGTTCTGATCCTGAATATTCCATCCAGAAGCAAGGAATACCTGAAAGCAAGCGAAGCTTAAGCTTAAACTTGAAGTTATTTAACAAGAGTATTCATAAGTTCATAAGAGAATGAATATTTAAGAAACTTAAATTGAAAGTAATTTAAAAAGAGTATTAATCAGCTAATAAGAGAATTAAGAAGATCTTTAATTGACTTAAACTTTCAGGTTAAGGGTTGCTTTTCTTCCTGGCTTTGCTTTCTTTAGCTGAGCTTCCTTTCTGGATGGAATGGATGGCGGAGAATCAAACTCCCTTGCTGTAAGTGCTTACCTACCTTACCACTCGCTAACAGAACTGGAGAAGCAGAAGTTTCGGAGGGTATTGTATGATATTGCTTAATGAATAATCACTACTTGCATGAATGAGCAGCCTTTCTAAGAACCACTGACGACTTGCCTACCGTAAACCTTCCAACTCGAATGAACAACTCCCTTGCGTAGAGAGCTAGCCTTGCCTTCTGTCTTTCCTAACCACTAGCTTTCCAGAGATTCGTAGAGAATAACCACTCGCTTCCAGTTGTTTTGTCCCGTGCTTCTTGCCTGACTTACTGGACTACCGGAGAAAGACTACTCTTAAGCTGAATAGATCGCTTCGCTTGCTTACAGGGGCAGGGTGCTTTGTCTGGTCTTCCGTGCTGTGAAGTGATAGTGAGGTCTTCCTTCCTTTAAGCGGTGATTGTCTTTCTATATACATGAATAGTCTTTAGTTGATCAATAGAATCCGTACTCGCTTTCAATTGCTTGCAAAGAACGTCTTTCGAGGGAAACTACTCAAAATTCCTTTGCTCTCGTAGCCTCTACCGCTCGAACCAATCCCATTGAGAAAAGGACTGTGCCAGGTCGAGAATAGAAGGTTTGAGTTTTCCCCCCTGCACAACCCCTCTGTGCAGAATGGAGTCCATTAAATAGAGTCCCTTTATTTCCTTTGACTTTTTATAGGAAGTTTACCCAGCTTCGGAAAGGACGGCAAACAGACCGGCATGCAGCTACAAAAAGAAAATGTACCCTTCCTCTCATTTTCATTTTTTTCATGTCGAGACTGGTTTATGCTTCTTTGATGCAAGGCCCGTCCACTGCAGCTATTTCCTAAAAACTGAGAGAAATGGCCATTCTCGATGAAAGGTAGGGATCCAATAAGCTGATTGAAGGAATCCCATATGCCAAAGCTACTTGTGAGATTCCTATTTTCCTGTGAGAAGACTATAACCTTTACCGTGTACCCGCATAAGCGGAAGTTTTGCAAGCGGATTCTTCCCTTGCTTGTTCGATTTACTTTTCTTTTTTTAAAGAAAGAAATGTATTCCCCTTCTCTAATGAGAGTACTTCTTTCTTAGTCACTCTCTTCAAGTGCTTTTCTTTGAGCTTGAACTTTTTGTAACAACTATCGCTAACTAGCCCAGTTGCAATTCTGACTATAGCTGCAACCTATTCTTGGGGAGAAGCGTACCGCCCTCGATCAAACTAGAAATTTCGTAAGAGAAGAAAAAAGCTTTCTCGTTATATTTCTTTATATAGTTCTATAACTATAACTAAGAGAAAGCGTCTGTTCACGGAGGTTTTTTCTGTTAGTTTTCGTAGTTGCTTGTCGTTTTCTTTTTTTTCATCGAGTGGTGTACCGTACTGAAAAGAATTCAAAATTCTCCCACGCCTTTCTTGGTCGGACCAACCCAACCGGCTCCGCTCGGGCTCGGGCAAGAACAAGCCTCTCTATTGGTTGGAGAGCAGAGCAGTCAAAGAATGAACCAAACCACATGATTGTTCTAGAATGGCTATTCCTCACAATCGCTCCTTGTGATGCTGCGGAACCATGGCAATTAGGATCTCAAGACGCAGCAACGCCAATGATGCAAGGAATCATTGACTTACATCACGATATCTCTTTCTTCCTCATTCTGATTTTGGTTTTCGTATCACGGATGTTGGTTCGCGCTTTATGGCATTTCCACTATCAAACGAATCCAATCCCGCAAAGGATTGTTCATGGAACTACTATAGAGATTATTCGGACCATATTTCCGAGTATCATCCCGATGTTCATTGCTATACCATCATTTGCTCTGTTATACTCAATGGACGAGGTAGTAGTAGATCCAGCCATTACTATCAAAGCTATTGGACATCAATGGTATCGGAGTGCGCCTCTTCACGAGGGTGATTTAAGTGCAACGAAATGTACCGGTGGTTCGCGAAGCATCTGGCTTACCGGTAATCTCCCATTCCCGTCGTCGAGAGACTATAAGAACTATAGCATGCCAGAAACGGGGAGTTGAGGTGGTTAGACCTATATCCCGAAATGCTCCCAGCATAGGAGCCTATGGTTCCATTCTTGTTGTTGCTGGAGGTACACATCCCTCTTCTCGGTGTGGAGCGATATACGAGAAATAGATGCTCAGCCTGCAATGTCCGATAACGGCGCTGAAGTAGTGAATCTATCGGCACCACAGCAGTGGCATACAACTTTGGACCTAACGGCCGGCCCCGTAACCTTTCGAAATGGGGGATTCCCGTTGGCAACAACCACGGTAGTAGTTGCGGAACTACTGGGCCGGGAGAGGACAACCTGTTTTTCCTGCTCCTCTCTCTTCGCTTCGGAGACGGAGGTCCTACGGTAGGTAACAGCAGGCACAAGCACTTGACCGAAGGGGACCAGCGCTTCTACTCCTCCACCGAGGAGCCGTTCGCAGCGAGAAGCAGGGGATGTCGTGAACGGTGGGAGGTCACAGAGAATTGACCTATTCATAGAGTGATCCTATGATCGATATAGGATATCGACTCTTTTTTTATTCTTAGATTTTTGAAGATTTTTCTTTCGAAAGAAAGACATATACCTATCTATCTCTTCTGGAGATACATCGATCCATGTCGGAGAAATCTCTTGATTCATTGGTAAATGTGGTCCAGTCTAGTCTATCCTTTATCATTCAATAGGGTCTACCGTGACTCCGGGGCAAGACTGGACAATTCTACTCGAGACGTGATCGGTCTGAATTACTTTTTTTTTATTTTTCTTAAAACAAAAAAGTGTTTTATGAAAAAAAGATGAGTACGCGCGCTAGCTAGCGACTCTGGCTCGCTTAAACAACCTGACGCGTTGCGGCTCCCAGCAAGAAAACGAAGAAGCAAGGAGCAAGAAAACGAAGAAGCATAAGCAAGTAAATACTTAGTATTAATACTTAGTATTACTGAGTAATGGTAATGGTAATGGTCTTACTTAGTCATGCAAGTAATACTTAGTATTACCGAGTAATGGTCTTACTTAGTAATGTAGGGCAGCAAGAAAACGAAGAAGCATAAGCAAGACTTAGTATTGCGTTGCTTCTTGCCATTACTAAGTAAGACTAAGTATTAAGATTAATGACTTAGGCTTTCGCGTATTACTAAGTAAGACCATTACCATTACCATTACTCAGTAATACTAAGTATTAATACTAAGTATTAATACTAAGTATTTATTGGCGCCATTACTAAGTATTACCTTGCTTGTTGCTAGCGCGTCCTTAAATAAAGCCTACACTTGCTGCTCCGCTCGCAGCTTTGAAGCCTGCTGAAAAACGCTAGCGTGCTAGCCCGCGCGCTAGCGCATTCTTTTGAAGCATGCTGCTTGCTCCTTTCAGGAATGGAATGAATAGGGCCGACTAACTATGTTGTATGTCTCCTTTCCAGTCAGGGGCGAGGGAGTAGTACGAGAAGCGATCGGAATGCCCTAATGCGAGTGACCGAAAGGGTTTCGAGTGGAAGCTCGCACCTCCCCGCCCCGCTCAATCAATCGCGGTATCACCTGGCTCCGGGCCATACTCAAACAAAACCGAAACCACTTCTGATAGACTTGTACTAGAAACTAGCGGTGAACAACGGAGCGCTCCGCCCCGTCCCTCCGACCCGAACTTCACCTCCTGAATAAAGGGGAATTGAAACTGGGATCAAGCGGAGATAGAACCAGAATCACCCACCGGCCGGTTAGTTGATTTTCACATGCATTCTGGTGAGAAAAAGAAGTACGCGATTCTCAAAAGCTAGGGGGAGCGGTCTGTCCGCTGGAATGAGCAGTAGTCGGATCTTCTTGTTGGAAGCTCAGCTCACGTCCGAACAGGTCTGGAGCGCCTCGCAACTGACTTGCTGCAGCGATCA